CGACCAACTTACGAAACCGATAGAGTTCCCATCTTCTTTCTCTCAGCCGACGAAAACCCACTCTTCACCTCGTCGATCCCCCTGCCAATCTCGTTGAGCAGTTCATAGGACGTCCCTTCGTTGGTCGCCCAATAATTCTCCGCGTATCTGTACCACACCCCATCAGTAAGCCCGAAGAACCACCTGTCCTTTAGCTTCCCCCCGATTTCGTTGCACACCCTCCTCTCCAGGGGCTCCCCCTCTCCTTTAATCCTTCTTTTTCTCAGTATCTCGCGCAGGTCCTTCACCCTATCTTCCTCCAGCGGCGGTCGGCACAACCAGCGCGCTTGGAACCGAAGAGCTTCCTCGCAGAGGCATTCGTTCTTTCCTATCTGCGCATGAAGGGTGTTCCACCTTTGGGGATGGGTACCTTTAACGGCGGGAACCTTCCCTTGTCGCGAGGCCGTAGGTAAGCAGGGAAGCTGTCCAGGGACTCCAGAGGCGTCCAGGAGAGTAAGCTACGGCCCGCCCCCATTACGGTCAACCTTCCCTGCCTAAAAAACTCCAAAGGAAACCCACCTGCCCGCGCTACTGGTGGTACAGTGGCCACCACCGACTCCCCATATATGTAAACCGCCCGATGGTGTCTTTTCCACGCCAAGTGGGGGTTTCTCCTCCCTAAGGGCCTGCAATACCACGGATCCTATATCTGGGCAGTCGATGTCTAGGATTACCACTCCCCCTGGGAGCGACTCAACTTCGACGCTAACTGAGTCGGCATCGGGGGGCGCTTGCAGCCCTTTCTGCTCGACTATGTGAGATAATTGGACCCTTGGATCTTCGCTTCGGTGAGGCGCCTTTTTCCCTTTTAATAGTAAAGGCGTCCTCCTCTGATGAGCAGATTGCGTACCGCATCCAACTCAAGGTACGATAGGGGTAGATGGCAAGCCCCCTTTGCCGGCCACCCCGTCGCACCCTCGGCTAATCTTTCCACCTCACCTAGTTCGTGCCCCTGCCGTTCTTCCATGTTCATTTTCTCTTCCTTCTTCATACCAAGCCTTTGCCCTCTCCTCCTTCTAGTCGAGCATTATTGAAAACCGATACAAAAGGCAGCTGTAAATTGAGTGACTAGCTGCTTATTCTTTCGTTTGGAATCCTGCGGCGGCTTTTTGTTGTTAGGGCCAACCATCTTGACGTATCGCAACACCGTCTCGTCTTGGGCGGATAGACCCCCTTTATCCTGACCAACAAGCACGAGGGGAGACACCGGCGCCCTTTCAATGTTGTCGATCAAGCCGGCGTCTTCCCCTTCGGGACGGTCGAATGCCTCGTAGACGTCGGGGACGCCCCTCAGTCTAAATAGTTTTTGATTCGTTGAATTAAGCGGAGGAATGAGGTTAACCTCGAATATCCTATCTGGGGTCTGAGACCCGGGGTGGTGACCATATTTGCCAATCAGGGGAACCTGGTACGACTGGTCCGTGCTGTCTACACGGATGGTCATGTTATGCCACTTGATGTCCGTTGATTGGAGTGGAAGGAAAACCCCGTCCAACCAACTCACCGTAAAAGAGTAGAGAAAGTCCCTAAGAGTAGTACTCGCGGGCCACTGCATCACCTCAAAATACATCCGGAGAGGATATTTTGTTCCTTTTGAGGAAGAGCGCGCGCTGTAGTATCCTGTAACGGTTAAAACCTCACCGCGATTGACCTTAAAGGAGATTTCGTGAAATCGATCGATAGGCATAGAAAGGTCCTCCGTCCTTTAGTTACCCGAAGATCGGGGTGGATATTCATAGGCTGCGCTGTCCCCCGATAATTCCCTATACTGCCCGTTGGTCGGTGCGACCCCTTCGGCGTGCAGGTTCGTGGGTAATTGGTCTGCCGGGGCGGGTAGGGCTGGGTTCATTGATTTTTTTTTTTTATTTTCTGCAAAGCATGCATCTTGTAGGGAACATAAGCGACAGTCCTGCCGCTAGCCCGGCCGGTCCTGGCGTCGACTAACTCCACCTTAGTCTCACGCCTATACTGCTCCAGCCAAGAGTAGAGCAGAAGCCCGCCCAAGAGGGTAAGAGCCACCACAACGGCCACCCTCCCCGAGAACATCTCCGACGGCGTTAGGATGTGTCATTCGAGGTGAAATTAATATGGGACATGGAAAACCCAGCTTAATTGGTAATTGAAGGGAGCAAAACAAGGAGAAGAAGCAGATACGGATGGTAAACGGAGCTCTTCCCCTCCCCTCCTGCTCGAAATAGTTTTTATGGGTCCCACACTATAGAGATAGGTTATTAGCGGAGATAACAGATTGCTCGGTGTGCCTGGCCTATTCGTTTTCTTAGCTCTACCAAAAAAGAAACTGGAAGGCAGTTTCAGTTTGGCAAGTCCCCAAATTCAATCTCGAATAGTTTTCGAAGAATGTTGCAAGGGAGTCGAGGCTGCCTCCACCTCTAATTAACATTTTGTAACCTCGTAACTATACTTAATATACCAGCACCTCACCCCTCACCTCACCCCTGCCGGTGCTAACTCTTCCTTTGCTAGACTTTCGGCCTTTCTTACTCTTAATCCTCGAGATATGGGATTGCTAGTAACAACTGGTGACAGAAACGGCTTGACCTTCCCTAGCTCTTGTGGTACAATTTATTCCCTGCGGAACCTAGACTTCTGATTTGGTTTGCAGAAGAGGAGTAGTAGGATACAGTAGGATGCAGTAGGGCTTGACCAGTTGCTCGCGACGGAACAGGCTGACTAAGCCGCAATTGGCTAAGCAAATAACCCATTACCCTTTAACTTATTTCCATCTTTTTTGTATGTATCCTTGGTTTTCCTTTTTCGTTGCTACTTCAGCGTCGTCGTAGCTAGCAAACTTCAGGTAGTGGTCGGATTCTACCTACTCCATATTTTAGCCCACCTACTTAATTAGGGTAGTTCGTCGGCGTTAGGTTGCCGGATCCTCTTCAGGTAGCCTCGTCGAAACGAAATAAAGAACGAGAGTGAGATATCGAAACTGTCTTCATTTCAAAATGGATTCCTTATTAAAACGTGATTAATGATGCGGATAAGCTGATACCGACTCGTCAATCTCCTCCATACTCAATCCGCATCATATTACTTGCACGAAACGAAAATAGGGAACTCATTAACAAATCAAAGTATTTAATACATTTTTCATCTCTTTATCTGCGTTGCTTACTAATAATGACGAGATCCGGTAAATGAGTGGGGCGCAAAGCCGAAGCCTTAGAAAGAGATTGAAAAGGATTTCAATCTCTTTCTATTTTGTATTTGTAGTTGAAAACAATTGGGAGGAATTTTGGACTCCCTTTATCATCTCAGGAGTAATTGAATGACGAGGAGCCGTATGAGGTGGGAATCTCACGTACGGTTCCGTATAGTGACGTTGAAGCTGTCGACTATTCCACGACTACACCAAAAAAACCCAACTCTGCCCTACGTAAAGTCGCGAGAGTTCGATTAACCTCCAAGTTTGAGGTAACGGCTTATATACCAGGTATTGGCCATAATTTGCAGGAACATTCGGTGGTCCTCGTGAGAGGCGGAAGGGTCAAAGACCTACCCGGTGTTAGGTATCACATTGTTAGAGGAACTTTAGATGCTGTAGGGGTGAAGGATCGTAAAAAAGGGCGTTCTAGTGCGTTGCAAAACATTGTCACAACTTGGATCATTGCAATGATTCCGTATCAGTTGTTCTGATATGTTCAATGTGTAGCTGACCCAGCATCGCAAGGGGACTGAAGCCTGCTACTACAGAGATTGATAGAGATTAATTACTACCTATCTATTTGTGTGAAACAACTTGGTGTCTAAGGTGTTACGTCCCAGTAAGTTGAGTTTGACCCGGACTCCCACCTGAGAAAATCTTGGGATGTCTTTTCCTCTTGGAACAGGTTTAGATTACGACCACGGAAATTCAGTAAAGGCTTTATGCACATTTATTGATTGGATTGATAAACCTACGGACATTCCTAGTAAGATAACTGAATTGCAAGATTTTCTCCTTCTATATCTAAACTTCGATTTTTCCTTCTTATCCGTGGAATGGGGGAAAACGGATACTCAATATGCAATGAGTAAATATGATTTGCATCTTAAAAAAGACACGGTTCAACATCATTTGAATAGTTTAGTTTCTATTCAGTCATGTGGAAAGCTGTATTCGATGAAAGTCGCACGTGCAGTTTGGAGGGAGATCCCCGACTAACTGGTGGATCCACCCTACAATATGGAGTGACGAAGCCAAAATAGTAGCCTAAGATACCATTGAAATAAAAGAATTGATTGAAATCTGACATAGTTAGATTTGTAAACTCGTGTTACATCGGAGCAGTGTAGTGAACAGAAATAAAAATATCGAATCAGATCCAATTTATCGTAATCGATTGGTAAATATGCTAGTCGATCGTATCCTGAAAAACGGCAAGAAATCGCTGGCTTATCATATTTTTTATCAGGCTATGAAGCGGATTAGGTAAAAGACAAATAGGAACCCACTGTCTGTTCTGCGACAGGCGGTGCGCGGGGTAACTCCCGACGTAGTGACAGAAACCAAACGTGTAGGTGGATCAACTTATCGAGTTCCCGTTGAAGTAGTACCGGCAGCGGGAAAAGCTTCGGCTATCCGGTGGTCATTAATCGCGTGTCGAAAACGCTCAGGTCGAAGTATGGCTTTAAGATCGAGTGATGAATCAATGGATGCCGCCAGAAATTCCGGTAGTGCCATACGTAAGAAAGAGGAAACTCATAAAGTTGCGGAAGCCAACAAAGCTTTTGCCCATTTCCGTTAGTTTCGGATTCGTTCCAACCCACAACAAATATATTTGTTGTGGGTTGGAACCGGGGCACAAACTATCTGGGAATCAAAAAACACTACGAAGGAAGAAATGGTTGAGTGAGGGGTGAACGACGAATAACGGCTGTCTAAGCCACAAGTGGGGATTGACAACTACTTCTTTAGGTTGTTAATTGTTAGACCCTTCCCAATAGGATAGTGGGGGGGGGGCTGATGCAGAGTTGCGGAGTGCCTCGCAAAAAGGCTTGACACATGACCAGTTTTTCAGAGACTGAATTTGATTGGGACGCGCATCATATGCAGTAAAAATTGTTTGAGATATCGAGAAGAAGCCCCCATATCCGAGAATTCTGGAGACTCAATCAATTTTGGTTGACACAGATAAGTTTTTGTGATATATTCTGGAGTAACAAGCTTACTAGCCTGGGGAATCACTAATTATCTCTTGAAAACCAAAAATTACCATGACCGCAACTTTAGAACGACGCGAAAGCGCAAGCCTATGGGGTCGCTTCTGCGACTGGATCACCAGCACCGAAAACCGTCTTTATATCGGATGGTTCGGTGTCTTAATGATTCCCACCCTGCTAACCGCAACCTCTGTATTCATCATTGCTTTTGTCGCAGCTCCTCCTGTAGATATTGACGGTATTCGCGAACCCGTTTCTGGTTCTTTGTTATACGGTAACAACATTATCTCTGGTGCTATCATCCCTACTTCTGCAGCTATTGGGTTACATTTCTACCCAATCTGGGAAGCAGCTTCCGTCGATGAATGGCTTTACAATGGTGGTCCTTACGAACTTATCGTTCTTCACTTCCTACTTGGTGTAGCTTGCTACATGGGTCGCGAATGGGAACTGAGCTTCCGTCTAGGTATGCGTCCTTGGATCGCTGTTGCGTACTCGGCTCCTGTCGCAGCTGCTGCCGCCGTCTTCTTGATCTACCCAATTGGTCAAGGAAGTTTCTCTGACGGCATGCCTCTAGGCATTTCTGGTACTTTCAACTTCATGATCGTCTTCCAGGCTGAGCACAATATCCTTATGCATCCCTTCCACATGTTGGGTGTAGCTGGCGTATTCGGCGGCTCTCTATTCAGTGCTATGCATGGTTCTTTGGTAACTTCTAGTTTGATCAGAGAAACAACTGAGAATGAGTCTGCTAATGCAGGTTACAAGTTCGGTCAAGAGGAAGAAACCTACAACATCGTAGCTGCTCACGGCTATTTTGGTCGTTTGATCTTCCAATATGCTAGCTTCAACAATTCTCGTTCTCTGCACTTCTTTTTAGCTGCTTGGCCTGTAGTAGGTATTTGGTTCACCGCTTTAGGCATTAGCACTATGGCATTCAACTTGAATGGTTTTAACTTCAACCAATCCGTGGTTGACAGCCAAGGTCGTGTCATAAACACCTGGGCTGATATCATAAACCGTGCTAACCTAGGTATGGAAGTCATGCATGAACGTAACGCTCATAATTTCCCCCTAGACTTGGCTTCTGTTGAAGCTCCTTCTATAAACGGATAACACCTGTATGGTTATCCAGCACAACTGGATGCCAAATCTCTTCAGAGGGGGAGATTTGGTGTCCAATGATATGAAGATTCGTGCGGTATAAAGAAAGGGTGGAAGAAGTGGTAACAGCTTTTCACAATTTCATGATTATCAGTTTCCAACCTTGAATTCTGAAAACTAGTTGCAATATCCTTCCGCGATTTAATACGTTACGAAGTTTCCTATTCTAATTTGCGGAATGTTTGTAAACTGCCACTCCAATCTTTTGAAGAACGGAAAGGAAGGAGTGCATTCCTCATTTCAAATATTTTCTATCGTCTTGTTGTAGAAATACAGTTAATATGGATGTGTATCAACCGAAGGACCTATCTATAGCTTGCTTAACGGATAGATCTCGTCCACGTCCGGGGGGAGTCAAAGAAATCAACAGAGGGGGCGGACGTAGCCAAGTGGATCAAGGCAATGGATTGTGGATCCATCACGCGCGGGTTCAATCCCCGTCGTTCGCCCATCCAATTGGGTATGGGTAATTCGATTCCATCGCTCTGCTTGGAACAGAGAAGAACGGTTAAGGTGGATGGGATATGTGTGGGTCTCCTCGACAATAACAATTTGGTTGGAATTCCCGATCTAATTCCAGTTTTGGATACGATTATTCACAGAAATAACTAGACTCGTTCAAAATATGTATTCCATCCTATCTTGAAATTTTCAAGATTGTTGGTATAATAAATCTGGGAAATAGATAGTATCTACTGCATAGAATTCATATGAAAAAAGAGAATAAGGTAAAAAAGGTGGCAATAGAAAGAGTAGGAAGTCCAGATTTTTCATCTAAAATTTCGGAGTTAGTAGAAGTTGTTCTATTAGATCACTTCTTCGAATCATTGAAAAACCAATATCTCAAAGAATTTTTAATTAGTCCATCTTCCAATTATGAACCTTTTATTAGATTATCTGACTTGTGATTTCTAAGTTCACTATTTTTACGCAATCTGCGTAATTCACTAAAAAGAGATAGTGGCGTAACCCTGGAAATGCTATTGTTGCTAGCAATACCAATATCTATGCACTGCTTGAGTGACAAAAGGTTGATCGAACCAAGTGTTGTATTAACGGGAGTCATTAATGGGGGTGACGGAGTAAGAAAAAAACAAGCGGAAAACCTTGTCGATTTTTCCTGTGACTGCTTTCTACGATTCGAAAGATCTTTATATGTTGAAAAGAATGGAAAAAGGAGAATACCTGCTTCCCACTACTTAGGTTTGACCGAAGCTATTTCTGCAGGTTCAACGAAAAAAGAGAAGCAAGTTCGCTATGATGGGATGATTCCTTCGGTTTCCGGTAGATGGAAGGCATGCGTAGTGAGAGGTTTATTCCTTGGCAGAGATATATCCAAGGATGAGACTGAAGGGATTCAAGTATTTTGTAGGGGTAGGTGTTTACAAAATTCAAGTAGGTTTTTCAAATTCTACAACTATCTGGTAGTTTGTAAAAACAACCAAAGTGATTTCGACCTGTTATTCTTTTGGGATCGTAACAAGCGAGATCCGGGTCGGTTACAAGCAACACGATTGAGAAACGACTCATTAAGTCCCGTAGTATTAACCTCCTATGACAAAGCGTTACTTGAATCCATAAATTCAGCAGATCACCAGGGGGATAGATTGGGATTTCACTCGGAGCGAGAAGCCTTTTCCAACTTGTCTTCATTTACATCTTGTGAGAAAACGACGCCGTTTCGTGGCTGTATATCCGGATTAGATTGTGGCAAAAATGGGGAAGAATTTCCCATCCCACACACTTATTCACAAATGAGAAATGGATTAATAAATCGACTCATCGAATTTCTCCCAATAATTGAAAAATCAAATCTGATTTCTACTGGGGCAATAGTTACTGACATCAGTAATAGCGTCAAATCTGTGAAAGGATTTCAATTGAAAATGAAGGGCGACATGCCGCCTACTCAAATATCTGGCAAAAAACTTGGGCTAGTGAGTAGCAGACACCTCAACCTCAATGAGATTCTTCCAAACTATTTTCAAATTTCTTTAGGTATACCTAAAGAAATAAGTAATCGAGGTGAAAATACTACTTTTCCAAACTAATTGAAAGAAAAGGATGACATACATTCAATATATTCTTTAGTTAGATTGTATGGACGAAGTAGAGTCATACCTCTCTACTCAGCATACATATCTCTTTTCTATGACTATTTCTGCGCATTATCTACTGACTATTTCTTCCAAATCAAATATCGGTTGAATGGCTGGGCGGGGATCGGAGGTTACACCGGTGCAACAAGAATTGCAATTGAATAAAGAGTATCGAAATGGAAAGATGACGCAGAGCGCCTATTGAACGAATATATTAGATTTAAATATTATGAGTATAAAAATGTTCAGTCAAACGTGCATAGATGGCTCGACACGACCGAGGATTCGTTTTCTTTCCCTGTCAGGAAAGTCTTAAACTTGGAGGAATCAATTTGCCGCGTATCAATAATAGGAAACGAATTGCTGAATAATATTGGTGTCAGTCTCGGTAGTAACAATCAGCGGAGCAAAAAATATTTCCATCGATTTCTCAATGTTTTATTTCTTTATAAAATGATTGTTGCTGAGATTACTCGCCAGAAAGTTTTGATATATACCATCGATTATTGCATCGAAAAATTGAACGATATAGATCTCGATAAATTGAACAAGATAGATCTCATGAAACTTGATCTTCTATCAAGTTTATTCGATGGTTACATTGATGAACAGATACTTTTTATCAAAACAATTCTTGAGAGAAAAAAGAGTTTATTCATCGAATCCAAACTGTTCATGAGTGAGAAATTGGTAGGCTCTTTGACCAAGCTGGAACCTGCAGTGAATCCTACTTATCTCGGGTTGCCCCGTATCGAATCTATCCGAGCAGGATTTTCAGACGATGCTTTTTCCATTACGGGGAGGAAATTTTGGAATCTGTTTCTGGATGATTTAAACCGTGGGGGAGATTCAACTAGAGATATGGGTGGGAATATTTCGAGATACATCTCCGATCAGGTTGATAAACTAAACTTTCTAGACGATTCACCTATACGGAACTTCGCCGGAAGCAGCTTTATTCCGAGAATCAAAAGAGATCTCTTTCTTGGGAGATGCAACGGTAGTTATCTCAACGTCTTAGAAAACTTCTATGTGGGCTCCGAAGATGAAATCATCTCATCCAATATCATCTCATTGATTCATCCCCAACTGTCAGATTCGTTGTCATCCAATCTATCGAAACAAACAGCGGGGGAGGTTGCTGGTCACGCACTCACACCAATTCAATCTATTTTTTCTAATCTGCATGAATCCACAGCATTAGTAACTCATTCAGATGGACTTTCTAATTCTATTTCGGATCTGAAGAGGTTACTGGCAAGTTTGAACTTATCTCCTCGTGAAACGATAGAATCATCTCTATATTCGTGCAGTAGCAATCGAGTTTATTTGGAGAAAACGTCGATAAACTCCGATTCATCGTCGGATCGGCGACCCCAACCCCGTCTCGAGAATCTAGTATTGGATCGAGTCTATCAAAAGAATTTGCCTATTAAGTATTTCTGGGAACCGGAAGAATTGGAAACATCTTATTGGTCGCTAAGACTCCCATTATGCAGCGATGTAACATCGAGATCTCCAGCAGAATCAATTGGAAAGGAGGTTGCGTACGAAGATACAGACTTTGCGGATCAATCTATCCGGAAGGAGGCTACATTCCACCCTATCAATTTCAATGAATTATTAAAAGATTTGAACAGATATAAGATCTCTTGGATCTTTTGGAAAGACAATATCGGTGAAAAATGGAGCTTATTTAGAGATTACATACCTTGGTTTTTTACCCCCACCTGGTGGAGATACTTCTACAATCTGATTGGAGAAACATATCCAGAAATAGTACTTAAGATAAGTTGTGACTCAACTTATAAATTTAATAGAATCATTAAAATAATGACTGAGGATGTATTGGATGGCACGAAAGCCTACTTATTCCAAAGACTGCAAAGCCTAGGATTGAGATTCGACAACGATTCCATCAATACTATAGTATCCGAGATAGGTCTTCTCATTTTCGAAGAAATTCCTGATGAAGCGGAGATTCTACATTCGGGGGGATGGTCAGTATCTCAATTCTCCAATAGGTCTATCTTTTATTACTTCATCTTTTCAGTATTAATTGTTCTTGCATTACTCAAACACCCTTTGTCTGCCGTCTCGGGTTCCAATTCCTTTCATTTATGGAAACGTTTCAATACTATTGACTATTTGACAGACCCAACGCGTGGATCCTATTTGAAAGAGGTAATGCATTCCCCTTCGACAAGCTAAATGTCAACGAGAGATCTACTAATTCATTCTTTGAATAGATTCTTGAATTATCTAAATAATATAATCTTTTTCTTCTTTGTAAAAGATGAACTCAATTCATGGATGTTTCATGAAGAAAGTTCCGATATCCTAGATAGTAAGAAAGAACTACTGACTCAACATTTAGTGACGAATAAGATTCTTTATAGGTATGTGTCGAAATTGAATTCCAATTATGATTTATTGAGCAACGAGATTTCTCATGAACCTTATCCACAAGGAAGATCTAATGTTTTGGCATACTTACGGCAATTCTGGCAAAATGATCTATTGACTCACAAGATCCGTAAGTTGGATCCTGCGGAGAAGTGGGCTTTTTCCGCCCTCGAGAGAAATATTCTATTTTCAGTAACAACAAGACAAAGAGGCAGTCTACTAACTAAGCCATGTCATGACATACCTATCTCACCCCAATCAGGATTATTACCATCTAAAGGGATTTTGCTAGTAGGACCCATAGAAACTGGTCGATCTTCCATTATTAGAGATGTAGCATTCTATTCCTACTTTCCAGTGGTGAAACTACCACTGAAAACGCTGATATACAACCGATCCTTCTTTAATAATGTACGTGGAAATTTCATCTCGAAAGAGAGCGTACACCGATTAAATTTCGTTTTTGAAATGGCGAAAGAGATGTCTCCCTGTACACTATGGATTCAAGATATCCATGAATTGAATATTCATCGTTCGTATCATAAGCTAGAAGCTGATCCCAAATTCTTACTTTGCCAAATATTGAAAAGTATTGGTGACAAGCGCGGCAATTCCAACATCCGCAAGAATGTTGTTATCGCTACGACTCACGTACCTGCGAGGATAGATCCAGCTCCAGTAGCTCCGAACCGGTTAAACTAATTAATAAATTTTCGAAAATCCAACGGGTATCAACGTCAGAAAGAATTCTCAATCCTATTACGTATCAAAGGTTGCGAAATGGAGGCTAATCCGCCCCTTCCTCTTATTGAAGGTACTGGGTCTGGAACTACGGGTTATAGTAAACGAGATCTACTCTTTCTTGCTAATGAGGTTTTATTAATAGGTACTTCCAAAAGAAGTAAGATTATATGTAGCGACGCAATTGAATTAGCTTTGCATAGACAACATTCGGCTGCTAGTGATATGGGCAATGGGATAGAATCCGGTTCTGAATGGGAGATCTTTTCTCACGAGATAGGGGATCTTACTTCAAAGAATAGTTTGATAGATACTTATCTCACGAATACATATATTGGTCGTAACGCGTTGAAGATGCGATTTTATTATTTGTCTAACTGGTATGTGGAACCTTCAATAACCGAGTCAACATTTAATGAATTCACTCTATTTTCGCATATCCTAGGGATACTAGCTGGATTAGTAGCTCGCGATTCGCTCCAAATGGGTATGAGAAAGAGAGAGAATTTTCTTGTTATTGACAAACTGGTAGAGAATGACTTGAACCTAGCTTGTGGTGTACTGGAAAACCTATCGACTAATTTCTCACGTTCAGAAATTTGTAGAGGCGAAAGTCGACCCAGTAGTAGTCTTTCCTTTTACGTTCCTATCGGTAAACCCAAGTATTGTTCAGGTGTAACCTCTACAAGTCGTTCTTCTAAATTTATGAGAAGGGGGGGGGTTAGCCGTCTAACCGACTTCGAACTGCAACAGTCACCCGAGCTAAGAAACTCAAGTCCGACGGAAGTGTCGCGCGAGATCACTTGGTCCCGTAAGGCTTGGCGTCTCCGTTTCCTGCGAAGCGGAGCTTATGAATTGATGAGGGTATCATCTGAACCCAATCATTTGTATAATCTAATTCTCCTTTACCAAAATCGGAATTATATACCCCAACAAGATTTCGAATTCAATAAGATTAAGGGTGACAAAAGTAGATGGTATGACAGAAGCGGATATCTATTTAGTTTTGAAAAATCTGCGACTAATGTGACAGATAAATTGATTAAAAGATTGGAAAACCGGTTGGATAATATGTTGCTACGCGAGCAATTTATCGATTTGGGAATATCCGGCGACTCCTCCAATGAATATGAAACACACTGTAATCGATTAGATGAAACGACTCGACTCTTCGGAGGGCGCTTCATTTGGGACCCCATGCTTCTGTTCCAACCAGATCCTAACATTCCTTCCTCGCGTCGCAGCCTGTTGCCGACGAAAAAACTGGCGCGGAGGCTTTATACCATTTACGGTATGAGGAGGCAGCACCTTAATAAAAGGTCAAATAAAAAGATTAAAGATTTCTTTCTCTATAGTGAAGATAATCCGAAATTGAAACCTGACTCATCTATTAAGCGGTGGAATAATCTACCTTTGGATGATGAAGAGGAGCGAGATTCCCAATACGTCGCAGAAACTTCCTTTATGGATATACATCTGCAATATCCGCAGACATTTAATCCCGCTCGCTTTGATTCCTACGTGGTAGCAGAAGATTTTCCAGAGCGATTTATTCGGTTTAGGCTTCTGGTTCATAGAAACAAATGGATGAGGCGAAACTGTTGCCCAGTTCTGGATTTTCTTATCTATAATATGTTGCTTGAAATTTATTCCTATCTATTCAACCCGTTCTGGTTTGGTGGGGCATCACCGGATCGAACTACGAAACAAATTTTTCACGAAAGTTCATAGAACAAATCTTAGATACCCTTCATTCTGTCTAGATCTCTAGCAATAAAATTAGGAGCCAAATCAGTAAAAGGAAGATCTATATTTTACTTCCACTTGTAGAAATAATTCTGCTGCAGCATCTCAAATAGTTAAGGAACTTAAGGCCATTTTCTATATGAGTCTTTCTGCTTAGAAAGAAGATTGAGAAAGAGCAATAGCTTATTCCATAGGGATTTATTTTGCAAAACCGCTTCTTAACATCACTCTTGGAATAGATTCTCTCTAAAATTGTGGATTTACCCCCCCCCCAGATGACTTATTGATTCGCTCATTCCAATCATTCAATACACCGGAATTGAGGGGGGGGGGGGTAAGGGAGGAACAGGGACGCCCAAATTATTTTTTCTTAAATTGGTAGGGCTGGAAGTAAGCACGATAGTGAATCATTCACTGGTTGGTGGGTCATGGTTCGACGCGATTTGATTTGGCATATGGGGGAGACGCAACTACCCAATTAGTAGGAATTGCTGACTGACGTAGATTTGGACGAATCTCCCCGGGTAGGATTCGAACCTATGACCAATCGGTTAACAGCCGACCGCTCTACCGCTGAGCTACCGAGGAAAGTTGAGCTGCCGAGGGAAGTCGCAGGGGATTCAGTCTCGTACACACTCAAAGACCTTTGTTCCTTGAACCGCTTCTAAACCTGTAACAGGTTAAGCTTCCCCCGACATGTTGTGAAGTAGACTTTGCGTACACTCTAACCTTCATTATAGTAGAAGGCGATGGCGATAGCAACCCCATTTGAATGGAAGGGTCACCCAATCATGGGATAGGGGGGGGGGGAGGACAACCGGTCGATTGAGATGAATCCCACAAGCCCCCCCCCACGATCTGGATCGATTGGTCACTAATTAGTACTTCCTATTCCCCCCCCTTCAAGAAGCGTGGTAGAATAGCCGCGGGATTCTCCTACCTCGTAGCGTAAAAACAAGTACTATTATTGAGGAACAAAAAGGAGATATATATAGAGAGATGGGGAAGATGAAAAAGAGTCGGGAGAAATGAACACGAATTGGAGCTTCGTGAAACGAAAGTAGCAGTTTACGGCAAGGGCGGAATTGGGAAATCAACAACTAGTTGTAACGAAACAACAACTCCAATAATTAATCCAAATAAATATTGGGATATTCTTCCACTTTTTGCATGTCGTATACTCTCTCCACCAAAAAAATTTAATGCACCAGTTCCGTTGATAAATCCATCAATTATCCATTGATCAAATTGTAAAATTAGCTTGCTAATTGAGGTTACACTCCGCACGAAGTAAATCTTGTAATAATAATCAATATAACCTCTATTCAAGGACCAATTTCTGACAGAAGATGAGAAACCATTTACTACTTCTCCATTTTTTAACTTTTCATTAACTTTTGTATCAAAAATTTTATCAAAATGTCCATAAACTTTGAGGGAAATTGATAATCCAATAAAAGATAAACTAAGCGAAGGGATTGAACTTACTAAAATTTCCACGAATTTATCAAAATGTTTATGAACTTCGGACAAATATAGGATAGAAATCAGCCAATCAGGCAGGAGGTTCAGACCATATCCTTTTTGAACTGAATCAATTCCGAGCAATCCACCAAATAAAGTGGGTACAGCCAAAATAATGAGAGGCAACACCATACAAAAATTTGATTCTTGGGGATATAATAAATTTCGACCAGAATAAAATTGAATTGTTCCATGAGATCGACCTCTCTTGGATATAGGAGCTGTTCCAAGGTTTGCTATTTCTAGCAATTCTTCTCGTTTTTTATCTGGTGAAGTCAAATTGTTACTAGTTTGTTTAGGAAGTAAATCCAATTGAACCCCACCCCACGAATGAATAACATATTCAGGTGGAGAAGAAGAATAAGATTCCATATAATTTATTTGATTGCCACGAAAATCTCCCTCAAATGTTAAGAGGTAGATACGAAACATATAAAACGAAGTAAGTCCTGCCGTACCAGAAGCTATTAACCCAAGGTAGGGAGAGTTTGACCAACTTTCTGTAATAATTTGATCCTTAGACCAGAAACAAGCAAGTGGAGGTAGGCCGCATAAGGAAAGGGTGCCTAGAAGAGAAGTAATTCCAGTAATTGGCATATATTTTCGCAAACCGCCCATAAAAAATAGATTTTGACTTCTATCGGGAGAGTATCCAACCACTTTTTCCATAGAATGAATGACTGAGCCAGAACCCAGAAACGACAAAGCTTTGGAATAAGCATGAGTAATGAGATGAAATAAAGCGGACTGGGAAGCACCGATACCCGGAGCCAATACCATATATCCTAACTGAGACATGGTCGGATAAGCCAAACCCCTTTTTAGGTCTTTCTGAGCGAGAGCTAATGTGGCACCCGATAAAGTTGTCACTCCACCTACCCAAGAAATAGTAAACATAACTGTAGGCAATGTCGAAAAAAGTTTGAAAATTCGAGCTATGAGGAAAATTCCAGCAGCCACCATAGTAGCTGCATGAATAAGAGCCGATATAGGGGTGGGTCCCTCCATAGCGTCGGGTAACCACACGTGAAGCGGAAATTGAGCAGACTTGGCAACCGGACCTAAAAAAAGTAAAGGGGTAACTGTAGTAGCAAAGGTTGGATTGACGACATCGTTGCTAGTTAATTCGATAAATCAGTCACACAATTCATAAATGTCAAAACTACCGGTTATCCAGTAAATCCCTAATAAACCCAGAAGCAACCCAAAATCCCCTATGCGATTGGTGACAAAAGCTTTTTGACAAGCATTTGCAGCACTCGATCTAGCAAACCAAAAACCTATTAATAAATAGGAACACATTCCAACTAATTCCCAAAATAAGTAAATTTGTATCATATTGGGACTGAAAACTAGTCCCAACATTGATGCCGTAAATAGACTTAAATAAGCATAAAATCTTGCATATCCCTAGTCGTGACACATGTAACTATCGCTGTAAACCATCACTGGAAGACCTACGGTAGTAACTAATATCGACATGACAAGAGTAAGCGGATCGACGAGAAGACCTATTTTCAAACGGAAATCGCTTTTTGGAATCCAAGCCCACAAATACTGTTGGATAGAGTGAGTCGCAGCCTGTTTCCAGACTAAAACGAAGGATATAAACATAGCAATAACTAATGAAAAGATATTAGAAGCTGCAAACAAGCGCCGTAAGCTTCTTGTTGCTTTTGGAAAGAAGAACGAAAAAGATCCAGTTAAACAAGAGGCTACCAATGGGCACAAAGGGATGATATAAGCAGATTTACTTGAAAGTTCCACGGTCGTATTAAATCTAAGTTAATTTCGTCATTGTTCTTAACTCTTTTTTATTAAGAGTCAAAAATAAAACTTTGGGAACAATATGAAGTAGAATAAATACAACTAGTTAAATTAATTTCTCGTCAGGCAAAGAATTTAAGCTGTACAAATTTGAGTTTCACATAAAAAAAACATATATATATATATATATGTATATGTATGTCACGGGCTTGACGATATTGAAAAATGACCTTGATACTTATTCAAGTTAGATAATTCAAATCAGAGTGGGTTTGCAAGTCACAACTTTAGTATTAGATCAAAAACATGGATAAAAATATAGAATTAATGAGAAAATACGCAATAATTGACATCGGTGGCACACAGCTCCGAGTGGAACAGGGAAGATTCTACGATGCTCGGCATCTCGTATCAATTCGAGACACATTAAAGCCCAATGAAAAGATATCGATAAATCGGGTTTTACTTATTTGTCACGGATCTAGGATCAATTTGGGTTATCCGTGGTTAACCGATGCAGCTGTCAAAGGCAGAATTTTACAAGGTTGTTTCGATAAAAAACTGGTAATACAACGGATTCAGCCTAAGAGGAAAACACGACAAATTTTTGGATATAGAGAAAATATGACTCGATTCGTTATTGATTCAATCCAGTTCGGCAGTAAAAACCTAAACAAAGATTAGCTAATTCTTATCTTTATCAAGTCAATATATACATTCAAAATATTAATATAATAGCATACAACTTAAAAATCTTCTACTTCCTCACTTCTCCACATTCCTGCTCTTTCTTATTTAATTTTTCTTTCATTATATCTATTCTATCGATACGTATCAATACAGTTTCAAGTTAATTGCAAAAGATAGTAGATATATGGCAGCACCTAAAAAACGGACTTCCGGCTCGAGAAAGAAAATTCGTAACCGCGCATGGAAAGCTGGACCCACAAAAGTAGCATCAGTGGCTTTTTCCTTAGCCCAATCTATTTTAACCGGCCGTTCAACAAGTTTTTACTATATAACAGAACAGAACAGAGGCAATAACGGGGGAGAGAGACTACCCAAAAAATTAAGATGACCTTTCCTGTCATTATGTCTTAATGACGTATATATGCTAAATTTCCAAATAGAAAATAACTAACTAAATAAGATCGAGGCGTTAAGAGTGGAGGTAGGATATTAGCCGGTATTAATACAGTTAATATTGGCGGAAAACTAACTTCTTAGTATGTAATATTTTAGCAACGATGCAAGGTTTAACTGCTTCGAAAATTTTTAGTGACGAGTTAACAACTTGGTACGTAAGTAATTTTGATTCATGAATGTTGAGCTCAACAGCCAACAAGACAAAGTTTGAAAGTTTTTCCTTTCGTATAGAGGTTAACAAATAGCTAATTGATAGTTATTACTTCATATCGATAACTTAGGAAGTAATAAGATTAGGATAACAAAGTGAAAAAGAGAAAAGGGGAGAGGGGGAAGGGGAAACTATATTTTTCCGAAGTCTGGCCCAGATACAAAGTAAATGAATCCGGAAGAAAATAGATTGAAAATATTTTCAATCTGCTTCTTTTTCTTTCGGAGTTTCTCCTATTTGGGGTAACAAATTTTTCCCTGTCTACACCGAAATTCCTTTTGTTTCATCAAATGTTATCAAGTGATTATCGGTTGAGACGTCAAAAATTTAGTGGTTTATCGTAGATCTCGTGACTTTATTTTCATTCGGAATAGCAGGATTTGAACCTGTGACCTCCATCACCCCAAGATGGCGCGCTACCAAACTGTGCTATATTCCGTTGCTTCATATATATATATATATATGTACGGAATTACATACTAGTACTAGCATCACCTACAGTTTTCTAAATTGTTTGTGAATTTGATGTTACAGCTGTTTCAGCAATCTAATTATAGAGGGACTTCTGCTTATCTTGCGGCTTCGGCTATATCTTACACAAGGAGACGTTGACGCGTCATCCCAAATTGATATATAATATATATGAATTTTCAAATTTCTCCTGTGTTTAAAAGAAGCCGCTATGGTGAAACAGGTAGACACGCTGCTCTTAGGAAGCAGTGCCAGAGCATCTCGGTTCGAATCCGAGTAGCGGTATTCAAAAATTTATCATTTTTTATTTTAACATTCTGAAGCAATCTCTAGATAGGAAGAAGAAAACTTGTTGGTAACTATATGAGTAGTTATGTAATAAATGTCTATCTCCAAATATATAGGGGAGTAGATATCTAATACCCACCGATTCAATGTAATTTTCGAAGCAATAGAAGTTAAAGGCTAGTTTCTAGTTAAGTTGTGGAATTCATAAGCTTATCCTCTTTAACCTGAAGAAAAGAAGAAGAGAAGATATTCATTAGATCATAATTAGCTTTAAGCCCATTGGATTTTTACTAACTTACCGGCCTTTCCTTATCACAAAGTATATCTATATGGAACGCGTTTTCATCCATATTTCGTTTTTGATGCTTTTTTCTGCGACTTTGCTAAATCTGATCAATCTATTTCATGATTTTGATAAGTCAAACAAGTTTAGCAGTAAGAGTATGACAATTGCCTTCCTCTGTACGACGGAGTTTTTAGTAATCCGATGGTTTCAAACTAAGCATTTACCTGTAAGCAATCTGTATGAGTCGTCGATGTTTCTTTCATGGAGCTTTTCTTTGTTGTACGTGATATTGGAATTCAGAAATCAGAATGGGTTGTCGGGTCCAATTACAGCGCCAAGTGCTATGCTGACTCACGCCTTTGCCACTTTAGGTCTTCCTGAAGAGATGCAACAGTTCACGCCATTGGTACCCGCTTCGCAGTCTCATTGGTTGATGATGCATGTAACTACAATGCTGCTGAGTTACGCAACCTTGCTTTGGGGATCTTTGTTGGCAATATCCTCACCAAGTATTTATTACAGTGATACAAAAGATTATTGCGTCTTAGACTCGAAGCACAATTGTTGTAGTACTTCGTCGAAATTGAATACTCTTAGCAGAATTAATGTACGAAGTTTTCTTTATCCACTATCCTCAAATTTGAAAAAGTGTCAACTAATTAATCGATTAGATAGATGGGCTTATCAAATTATAAGTTCGGGATTCTCTTTATTAACCGTTGGTATACTTTCCGGGGCGGTATGGGCTAATGAAGCTTGGGGGTCTTATCGGAGTTGGGACCCCAAAGAAACTTGGGCGTTAGTAACTTGGCCAATACACGCTACTTATCTTCACACCAAGATAACGAACAGGTGGATGGGAGAGGGACCGGCTGCGGTCGCATCAGCAGGTTTTTTCTTAGTTTGGGTTTGTTTCTTGGGAGTCAATTTGTTAGGAATCGGATTACATAATTACGGATGGATGCTATAAAGACAAAAAAATTAAGATTTAATAAAACAAATTTGATGAAGCAAAGATATAAGTAGTTGATTCGACAAACTTTAGGTTTTATAAAATAAACAAAATGAAAATGAATGGAATAATCTAATTAAGAGGAAAAAATGGGGGGGGGGAGAAACAAACATTTACTAGATAAGCAATAGCTAATTGCATCTACTTCTTTGTCTGCTTTTGTTTCTCTACCCAGTCTATTTTTCATTTGTGCCTGCAGTTCAGTTGCAGGCAAAAACTATTTGTGACGAGCATACATAAGTTATTTATCACTGATACAACTGGAATCACCAAGCCCTTATAGTTAATTAAAATTAGTTTATTGAAATCATAATAATCTTTTTTTCTGCATTAAATTATTTTCATAGTATTTGATACTATAATCTAAATGTTGTTTAGTTCAATCAAATCTTCTCCGTACCTTCACTTGATAGCTGAATATGAAAGTAGTGTTAAGAGAACTTCACCATTCCATAGAGGTAAAATTAAATTTGGATATGAACCGATACCTAGTATTGGTAAAAAGAAACAGGTCGAGGTGAATATTTCTCTTGGACCAAAATCAATTAAATAAGGATTTGATTCATTGGACAACCTGTAACCATAAAACATTCGACGTAACATGGATAACAAGTAGATGGAAGCCAATACTGTACCAGTTGCCTCCAACACTGTAATTGCTGCCTTGAATAAAAATGAGTATTGCTTGTCAATAACAACTCCTAGAAATACTAATAATTCCGATATGAAACCGCTCATCCCCGGTAATGCAAGAGAGGCCAGCGAGAATGTACTAAACATAGTAAATAGTTTAGGCAGTCGGGTTGCTATTCCCCCTAATTCATCAAGGAAGGGGGTACGCGTTCTGTCATAGCAAGTACCTGCAAGAAAGAAGAGTGCCGCGCCAATTAAACCGTGAGATATCATCTGCAATATGGCTCCGTTAATACCCGCGTCTGTCAGGGACCCAATCCCGATAGCTACAAAACCCATATGGGAAATTGACGAATAGGCTATCCTTCTCTTGAGATTACGCTGACTCATGGAAGCTAGAGAAGCATATACAATTTGAATTGCTCCGAGCAATATCAACCATGATCGAAAGAAAAGATGCGCATGAATCAGTACCTCCAAATTGATCCGAATCAGCCCGTATCCTCCCATTTTTAATAACACTCCAGCTAGTAACATGCATGTGCTATAATGTGCCTCCCCGTGAGTATCGGGCAACCAACTATGAAAAGGAAATATTGGTAATTTCACCGCGTAAGCAATTAAAAAGCCTAAGTAGAGAGCAATTTCTAACGAGATGGGGTATGACTTATCTATTAAAGCTTGAATAGCAAAAGAGGGTACTTCGTTCCCATAAAAACTCGTGGTTAAGGCTGCTATCAAAAGAAAGATGGACCCGCCGGCTGTGTATAAAACAAATTTCGTGGCCGAATATAGACGTCTTTTTCCGCCCCATAGGCGTAGAAGTAGATAGACTGGAATTAGTTCTAGCTCCCACATAAAGAAAAAAAGCAAGATGTCACGGGAAACAAACAATCCAATTTGACCGCTATACATAACTAGCATCAGAAAATAAAATAGGCGTGTATTGCGAGTGATTGGCCAAGCCGCTGAGATTGCCAGAGTAGTTACAAAACCCGTAAGTAAAATGAGACTCATGGAAAGTCCGTCAAGACCTACTATCCAATGAAAATTAATGGAATTTATCCAGCTGAATATTTCTATTAACTGGATAGATTGGGAATCAAATTGGAAATGGCAATAAAAAATATAAGTAATCAGCAAAAATTCCAATATGCAGATACCCGGAGTATACCATCGAATGATTCTGTTTCCATCACGAGGAAGTATTGGAAGCAGCAAACTGGCAAAAATTGGAAAAAGAACGATCGTTGTGAGCCAAGGTACATTACTCATTATGAATAAGAAATAATTGATAAAAAATAATTTTTGATACATAATAAACTAGGCAAGTCAACTGTGCCGACTCATACTCGCACTTCGCAAGTCCCGAAGTTTTGAGTACAAGTCAAGATAATGTAACAATTTTCCTTTCTGCTCTGTTACTAGTAGGCTAACCCCATACTGCGGGTGGTTTCAGACCCTAGGTAGACACGTACGCTCAAAAAATCTGTTGGACAAGCGGATTCGCATCTCTTGCAACCTACGCAATCTTCTGTTCTAGGAGCAGAAGCTATCTGATTTGCCTTGCAGCCATCCCAGGGTATCATTTCTAGCACATCTGTAGGACATGCTCTTACACACTGGGTACAACCAATACACGTGTCATATATTTTCACTGAATGTGCCATTGAGTTTATTTACTCCTATCAAATTCGTATACCAATTTTTTTTTTTTTAGTACAGAGGTTGAAATGATACTTTTTCATATTTGTCTTCTATGTATATACTTTCGCGCTGGGTTTAAATTTTTTATAATATATTAAATCTATATTATATTTCTCCCTTTTTCACACTGATCTCCTTCTTTTGAAAAAGTTGTTAACTACTTCTAAGATATGATGTAGAGGAGGTATCAAACCAATTTAATGATGAGTTGAGACAATCTCGTTGAGCACAAAACAGATTAGATTGGCAAAACAACTTGATCTACTTATCAATCACCATTTTAACAGATTAAATTGATCGATACGAGTAGATTTCCTATTTCGTTGAAGAGAAAGGGCAATAGATAACCCGGTGGCAGCCTCGGCAGCTGCAGCAGCTATGACGAATATGACAAATATTTCCCCCCCCGCTTGCTTATTTTTCAATAAATTTGAAAATATAATAAAGTTGAGATTAACTGAATTAAAAATTAATTCAAGACTCATAAGTGCTCTAACCATATTTCTACTTGTAATTAATCCGAAAAATCCGACACACAAAAGGTAGGTACCTAAAATTAGTCCGTGTTCAAACATGATTTATTAGAGCCCCCCCCCCAAAAAAAAAAATTTGATGAGTCAATTTTCTCGCGATCTTATGTAAAAAGATGGGGTTAATCAGAAAGATGAAAAATTCTTCCGAGGTGATGAAGAGGGTGATTTTTAATCAGTTGTGACTGTGTCTCCGTCCCGCGCTGAGTTGATTGCTCCCACCAAAGCAACTAAAAGAAGTATGGAAAGAAGCTCAAACGGGACTAAGAAGTTACTAAGTAATGTATACCCGAGTTGGTGGACGTCAATCCTGGGTATATCTATCAAAAGAGCCTCCGATTGATTAACAAAGCTGATATCAAACCAACTTGTATTATAAATGGTACTAACCAATGCCAGAAATAACGCTATGCAAGCTCCTGAGGTGGTGAAGTATCCCACGCCCCAAGTATTAGATCTAGATTGAGCCGGTTTTTCAGTAACCATTACAGCAGACGCAATTAATACATTTATAGCTCCTACATAAACAAGCGGTTGTGCGGCAGCTACGAAATCAGCATTCGATACGAAGTATGATAAAGATATACAAGTAAAAACCAACCCCAAAGAAAAAGCAGAGTGAACCGCGTCAGCAAGTGATATTGTGCCCAAACTTCCTAGTAGAATACCCAATTCTATAAGTGACAAAATAAATTCATGAATTAATTCGGATAGATTCATTGGACACAACTACTTAAATGTTTTATAAGATTTTCATCTGTACCTCGTGTTTTCTCTCTCTTTTTTTTTAATTGCAAATAGCCGAGAAGATCCATTCATTATTCAGGATATCCAATTAATTAACATTTTAATTAATTAGATTTTCGGTTTTTTACCCCAAATCTTTTCATTAATTAAAATGTTAATTAAGTTGAAATCACTTGAATCGAAAAATCTTGAGATATGGAAATAGGTAAACGACCTAAAGCCGTTTGATCTTGGTTTAGTTCATGACGATCATAGCTAGAAAGCTCATACTCTTCAGTCATTGATAAGCAATTTGTTGGGCAGTATTCGACGCAGTTTCCGCAGAAGATGCAAACTCCGAAATCAATACTATAGCTTCTTAGCCGCTTCTTCCTTATATCCTTCATAAGGATCCAATCTACAACTGGCAGATTGATCGGACATACTCTGACGCATACTTCGCAAGCAATACATTTATCAAATTCAAAGTGGATGCGTCCACGAAAACGTTCAGATGATACATTTTTTTCATATGGATACTGAACAGTTATAGGTGAACGATTCAAATGGTCTGAAGTAACCGTGAAACCTTGACCTATGTATTTCGCAGCTTCTATGGCTTGGTGTCCATAGCTTCCAAATTCAATTAGTGTGGAAAACATAGAATAAATAACCCCTGCCTACTCATTGTTTCTGGTCCAGATAAACTTATTTGTATGAGAGAAAAAAAATAGTATATCTGCTTACCCCCCCCTCTCTAATAAATTAAAAAGATTTGACTTAAACCCAAGCTGAAATAAGGAGGAGTGCTAGTTCAGTAACAGAAGTTGAAACGAGGCTGTCGGTAACAAATTTCCCGAAGCAATAGGCAGAAGAAATTTCCATCCAAGATCTAATAATTGATCTACTCGTACTCTAGGTAAAGTCCATCTTGTTAAAATGGAGAAAAATATAAATAAATAACATTTTGACAATGTGGTGATAATACCCAATCCCGACATCAATACGTGAAAGTACTTACTGCTATATTCCGGAAAGTAAGAATCCTGTCCAAGATTTTCAAGGAAGGGAATTGAAGAATCCCATCCACCCAGATATAAAATTGTTACAAACGGTGAGGAAGCCGACAGATTTGAGTGAGAACCAACATAAGATAAACCAAATTTTATTCCTGAATATTCAGTCTGATAACCTGCAACTAGCTCTTCCTCTGCTTCTGGCAGATCAAAAGGCAGCCTCTCACATTCTGCTAATGACGAGATAAAAGACGCTATGAATCCTATAGGCTGACGCCAAAGATTCCACCCCATAAAACCATATTTAGATTGTGTCTCCACTATATCAACTGTACTCAAGCTACCAGATAAGGGTAGTCGGCGGTTCCCCCACCTCTAATTCAAAACCGTACATGAAATCATAGTTTCATACGGCTCCTCATCAATGTTTCATACGGCTCCTCATCAATTTTATTTCTAGAAAAGTATTAGCAGCACGCACATATTACTATCTGTAATTAAGATAGAAATTATTAAGTTAGATTGACGAGATTCCGTTTGCCACGACAAATCGAGTTGCTTCTGAATCTATCTCAACCTCATCTTCTTCTTCTTCTTTGGAGGTTGCGACTTGTTGCGAAACTAAAAATTATCAAGTTTAACATATATATTTATCACTTCTAAGAAGAACCAATGGGATTACTTCCAGTTCCACTTAAAAGTGGAAATAAAAGCAATTAGTTTGGCAATGTGTTTGCTATAACAAGTCTCAAGCTAAAACTAAAAAAAGCTTATAATCGAATTTGTGATCACCAAAAAGAAGTACTACACTGTGGGGATTACCTCGTCCCAAGTAGTTATCATCGCAGTGAACAGGACTATACTCGAGACTGAAATAGGTTGGATGCACCACTCAGCTGTCCCTACCGAGACTGAGTCCATCTTATGTAAATAAGAAAATCGGGTAAAAATCTTCTTCTTGACGACATTGTTATTCAATGTCGTCGTTAGTTATTACCATAATTCTCTCCGCCTCGCAAATCTCTTGCGCATATTGGTGTTTCTTACCGCTCACTTTTAGCTAATCCTAAGGGAAGTCGAAGAATGACTACTTGTTCCCGCGTCAAGCCTAAACGCATCCTAGACCTGGGGTGAAATGGCATTTACCATTTATTTGGATATGCTTTTACGCCCGTACATGGGGTATGGGCTTCGAACCTGTAACGGCGAAAGCGCCGTTTGATCTCACCCAAAATACTATTTGGTTTATTACTTAACAATAAATACCTTTATACTATCTAATAATAGCTAAATATCCTCATTTATTATTTCCGTTTAGCGAATCGCACGTAGGGATGCAGATAATATACACAAGGCCAGGGGGATTTCGTAACTGATAGATTGGGCAGCGGCCCTGAGACCACCCAAGAAAGAATATTTGTTATTTGAGGAGTATCCTGCAATAAGAAGACCCAAGGGTGTAATACTTGAAACGGCGACCCAAAAGAAAACACCTATAGCTAAATCAGATAAAATAATACTTTGGTTAAAGGGTATCACTAAGTAACTTATTAGGACTGGTATTACTGCAGCGGCTGGTCCAACGGTAAATAACCAGGCATCACCCTTGGATGGAATAACATCTTCTTTTAATAAAAGTTTGATTCCATCCGCTAAGGATTGAATAATTCCCAGCGGGCCCGCATATTCTGGTCCAACACGTTGCTGCACCCCCGCAGACACTTTCCGCTCAAGCCACACAATAACCAATACTCCTACGGTGACTCCCGTAATTAGAATAAGGGTATAAACTAAAATACAAACAAAATCTAAAGATTTTGTTGCAAATTCTAACTCATTAAATAATTTAACTAATTGTTTTCCATAAATTTCGATATAAGTTACCATTTCAACGGTCAACCTCTCCCATAATGATATCTATACTACCTAGTATTGTCGTGATATCTGCGAGCTTCATTCCTTTTATTAATTGGGGAAGAATTTGCAAATTTATAAAACCAGGTGGACGAATCTTCCACCTCCAAGGGAAAACACCGCCATCTCCAACCAAAAAAATTCCTAATTCTCCTTTAGGGGCTTCTACTCTTACGTAATGTTCCTGCTTAGGCAACTTCAATGTAGGAGAAGACTTCTTCCCAACGAATTGGTAGTTAAAACCATCCCAATCTATTTCTTTTTTTTGTTGGGCAAGACGTCGACCTTCCAAATTTTCATATGGACCTCCCGGAAGAAGTTTCAGCGCCTGCTTGACGATATTTACGGATTCCTTCATTTCGTCAATTCGTACCAAGTAGCGTGCCAGGGAATCTCCCTCTTCTTGCCACTTAATCTGCCAATCCAGGTTGTCGTAACATTCATAGTTATCGAGTTTGCGAAGATCCCATTGAACTCCCGAAGCTCGTAATGCAGGTCCAGATAAGCCCCAACTGATAGCTTCTTGTCTACTGATGAAACCTACCCCCATTACTCGTCTTAAAAAGATGGGATTGTTCGTAATTAAGCGTTCATATTCATGAATTTTTGGGAGACAATGATGACAGAAGTCTAAACACTTGTCTACCCACCCGTAAGGTAGATCCGCAGCAACTCCTCCGATGCGGAAGTAGTTGTGCATCATTCGCATGCCGGTAGCAGCTTCAAACAGATCATAAATCATTTCTCTTTCTCGAAATATGTAAAAAAATGGAGTTTGCGCGCCAATATCTGCCAAGAATGGTCCAAGCCATAACAGATGCGAAGCTATTCGGCTTAATTCAAGCATGATTACACGTATATAGCTAGCTCTTCCGGGTATTTGAATATTAGCCAGCTTTTCCGGCGCATTGACTGTTACTGCTTCGGTAAACATAGTGGCTAAATAGTCCCATCTTGTTACGTACGGAAGATACTGCAAGGTGGTACGGCTCTCGGCAATTTTTTCCATTCCTCGATGCAGATATCCCAAAATTGGTTCGCAATCTGCAACATTCTCACCATCTAAGATGACAACAAGTCGAAGAACACCATGCATAGATGGGTGATGAGGGCCCATGCTTACTGTAACTGGATCTAGTTCTTTACGATGCATATCTATAAATCATTTCCTTTCCAGTAAATATCATGGGATTTCATTTGGCCAAAATAAGTTGTGCCAACTACGACACGTTAAGGTGTTAAACCTCTATTTATTAGTTAAGGCCTTTGTAAACTCCGAATACCTAAAGTTTTTATAACTTTGGCATATAGGGCTGCATTCCCATTAGATAAATAAATTAGAAGACGTTTACGTTTACCAAGTAATTTTCGTAAACCTCTTCGAGATGAGTAGTCTTCGGAATGTGATTCCAGGTGGGAGGTTAGTTTCAAAATCTGATGAGTCAAGTAATAAATTTGGGTGGTGGTGGATCCAGTATCTTTATTTCCATCGACTAGTTGTGCATTAATAGAGTTACATTTATACGTAGTAGTAGTAATAATAATTACGATTGCTTGCCCTACCTCAAATTGATTATAAACTATTTAGTCACTAGTTGCAGCAATATTGGCTTGGACAAAATGAAATCTGATGTTTCTACTTGTGATATAGCACCCCATCAAAAGATGTGGGTGGGCTTCTCTACCTCACCCACTAGTAGTTACGCCTCCTGTCGCAACTCACGTTAGATAAATTGTGTAACTAATTGAAATTACCTATACATAGATTATTGCAATTAATTACACATACATTAGAAGCTCTGCGTCTCGCTTAATATTCCTTCTAGTTTGTCAATGCCTAATAGTAGGATACATTCGAAGTTTAAGTGTTGTAAATTGGCTCCCGGTAGTAACATTGAAACAGAATCTGCCGGTGCAGGCTAATTCTTCAAGACGGTGGCTAGGCCACATAAATCGTTTAATCCTTTGAACATCTCTTAGTTCCGAAAGCTTATATTCTTTGCTACCTTGGATCCGGCCAATTTTCGAAATAGAATCAAATTTAGAATCGAAATAGTGTGGTTTCGGAGACCTCAAAATTAGCAGAGATCGAAGGAATCGGAATTCCCGTCGACGTCGCACAAGCAAGAGATCTTCGACGTTATAAAGATGAGATTGCCTCTTGTTTACTTCCTTGGCAATAAGTGACAATTTTGAGATATAGATATCATTGCAAACTCCTTTATACATCCGTTTTCCAACTCTAGTTTTCAATCTAAATTTGAATTTTAGCAGGGGATGAATTATTTTATATAGCAAATTTTGGTCATCAAGTAAGATCGATAAACGATGAGCTGAAAGAATAGACAGATCATCAAAAAGGTCAAGTTTTGTTGTTGCATCAAAATATAGATTTAATAGATCAGAATCTACATTGGTATTCGCACAAAGTGTAATAAGATCGCAGTCATCTCCCAACATTCTTACGATAGCTGTCAGACTTCTCAAATTTTCCAGTTTTGCTTCAGATTTCCATTTCCATCGAAATAGATAATCCATATCTTCCCGTTCGTCTAACATTATTTCGTACAGTTCATCGGATACTTTCTGAAATCTACGAGTTATATCTGGTACTATCCCGTATGTAGTATTATCCCTCAAAATAGGATCTATGGAACCCCTTCTCCTATTTTTGAAGGGGCTTCTTGTTCCTGCAAAATCTGTAACTAACCACGGCATCAAATCAAATTTGGGATTAAAGTTGATTTCCAATTTAGAAGTGCGAAATTTAAGTAATTCATTCAATTTTCTCCGCTTCACTTTAGTAATTCTCGAAATACGATTTTCGAAGTAAAACCTTTTTTCGATAACATCTTGTCGGATGGAAAATTTTTGCACATCTCCTTCTCGTACAAAATCGATAAAACTTTGTAACAAATCTCTACGTTTGCAGAGTTTACTAAGATTTCTGATCCGATCTCTAAGGAAGGGTTTTCTAGCGTATATAGAATAATTAGGTAATTTGACTTTTTTAAGGGCGTAAAATTCTCCTTCATTTGCAAATCTTTCTTCGATCTTATTGAGTTCGTTCAAGAGATTAGAACTAGTTTTCCATCTGGAAGGTGCGACGTCGCGCCAAAGTAGTAGTGGCAAATTGTGGTGGGAAAAACAGTCTAACCATTGATTCCAATTATTTGCGTCTAAATTGCCTAACTTCTTCAAAAATCCCCATTTTTCTATGCAGTTCAAAACGTTTTCACTGAAATAATTATTTTCAGTTTTGGTACTCCCTCTATCATTATTGAGTAAGTTGTTTGCGCAACTACTTAGTTTATTCGGGCTTGAAATGGTTGACTCGTACTCAACGAGAAGCTCCGAGCAATTTGTTGAAGAAGTCGAAGATTGTTCAAACTGATAAGGGTTTAATTTGTTGCTCCAGTACTCGTTATGTTTAGTTTCTCTATCAATACTGTTTCCGCTATCAGTTGGAAAGACATTTAGTTTCAATTTCTTTTTCACGCTCAAACCCCAAATACTGCTATAGAGATCAGCTTGAGATAACCATTGAGTTTTATCAAATTGTGACAATCTAGTTTTGGATCTGGAGTAAACTAAATTTCTTCTTCGAATAGTAGTATTAATAACTTCTACTAGTTGCGTGCATAATGTGACAAGTTCGCTGTAATAATGACGTAAATGTTTGCTAATTTTTAAATACAAAATGGATGCTGTAAAATTGGATTTTTCAATCGCTTCTGCAAGAATTACATGTAACTTCGCGACCACTATTTTAGAATCTGTTATTTCTTCCTTATCACTTTTTATAAAATTGGTGAGGTCTGTATCTTCCAATCCGTAATTTGAAGTTGATTCATAAGTTTTAGCTATTTCGGTGTTCGGTTGATCTATGTTCACTCCCGAGTATGATGGGTTTGGTAATCCGATTGTGTAATTATCTGCAGCAAATTTTTTACTAGCTGATTTTTGATTGAATAATTGCTTATCAACATTACTAGCTGGTTGTACTTCATCAGCAGCAGTAGTAGATCTCCCATTTATTCTGCCAAAATCTGAATCTGAATTTAAGTCTGCTACTTTCTTTGTAGTGTCATCAAGAAATGGCTTTATCTGAGGATTATATGTTGGTACAGATTCAGCTGAGACCTCTCCAGTTTTGGAGAAGAAGTTGCATTCTTTTAATAAAATTAGGCTTGGTTTAAACAATTTTTCCAACTTAAATTTGGAATCAAGAAGAAGAAGATAGGCTTGACTAGTGATTGATGAAAACCCCGCCCCGCAAATTCGAATAAGTTTCTTTCTTACAGGCCTCCAGAATGAAGGTTGTTTTTGGATATTTCCGAAAGGTATATCTGTTTGATATCCTAAAGTAGTTAAATAAGTAAATCTAGGCCCTTTTTGTCTCAACTTCTGTTTATTTTTTGATATTTGACTTCCACTTGATTCAATTTTCAGATATTTCTTCCGAAGAGTCATCCGTTTTTTCTTACCAGCGGAGTGCCAAGGCTTCAGCCGAAAGGGATACACTACTTTTATCTGTATACCCTCCCTTAACCAGCGCGGGGGAAGTTCATCCTGCGAAAACTCTTCACCATCAAATGTACAATTAATATGAATTTCCTTCTTCCACTTCGTCCAATCTTTATTCCATTCAGAATTTTGCCGAGTCAATATACGACCAATACTTTTTAAAATTATAAGTATAGGTAACTTTATAAATTTGCGAAATCTTGACTGAAAAACCAGCATGTAACCCCTCCCATTATGAATCGGAACTATGTCTGATCTAGCCGCTACAGCTGAACGAGCAAGTCTCGACTGGCTCAAATCTTTCTCCGTCGATGCTGGGAAAGTTAGTTGCTGCCCAAACCGGTGATCCGTAATCTTTTTCGAGTCAGTAAGTAAATTCTCGGTCTTTAAATCTATTAAACGCTCAACGGGTAATTGAAGTAGGATCGGTACTTCGAGTAATCTGAGGAAAAAAGCCGAACGCACTTTTTCTTGAAGTGTTTTCCATAGCAATATTTTTCGTCTTCTGGATCGCATGGATCCTTTCAAAAATTTTCGGCGAAAGTCAGATATTCTTGCATATCGTTTTATTAATTTTGTCGATCTGGGTCTTCCCTTCGAAACCGTGAAACCAACATTTCGTAATTTTCTATGACGGATATCACCGTCTGCTCCAGGAAAATCAAATTCAGGGTCAAAATATAGTTCGTTATTTCGAGCCAGATTTGCACCTAAATCTTCGACATTGTAGCGTGTACATACCCTTTTTTCCACAGTTCGAGAGAATTTCCCACCGTTTAGTAAAAATCTATTTGCTAAGAAGAATTTGTCAAACTTGTAGTAATTTTTTTCTTCCGTTATATAAGTTAAAAATAATGCTCTATCCTCGGGATCCAATTTTGTGATTTCCTCCCAAGTGACAACAGACCCGGACGGAGATCTTATTCCCGTGAGAATTTTCTGCACGTCATAATCATACAAAACTCGATTTTTGAACATAAACTGGAACATACGTCGAGCTCTCACCGGCAAACTTTCCCACGGAAGTGGATTCATGCTGCTTCGTCTTAAATTCCGATCCCTTCTAGACATCCAATTTTTGATAGAATTGTTTCTAGTTGTGGCACTACCCCTTCCCTTCTTAATCTTTTTTCTTGTTTCTAAGTCATTCCAGTTCCATCTAGCCAAATCTAACTCATCTCCTGTTAAAAATGTTTGTGGGGTTGGAATTCGCATACGTAAATTATTAATAAGAGGGTCGTAAACATGGGGTACTCTCTTTTTGTTAGCACCTAGCAGTCGATTTTTTGTTTCCACCGCTTCCGAAAAGGGAAATCCAATATCTAATAATTGAATTCGATCTACTAATTCTTTTTGAAATATATTGCCTTTTACTAAGTTTCGCAAAATCCAGCTTCGATATGAAGAATGGCTTCCCACGGAGTTGTAGGGTCTCGCCGTAGCTTTCTCCAATTCTTTTTCAAAAATTGACAAACTAGGCAACGCCGCAATGCATAACCTCTGTTTCCCATCAGTTATACACTTCTTGAAAAAATACATAGACGTTTTCCCTTTGTAAAAGCTACTATTAAGATCGAATCGACTGTTTTTGATAAATCGACTACTCCGACTTTCTCTGGAGGGATCGAAGAAAGAGGTAGGCCACGGCTTGAAAAACCACCATAGGAGATCTGAATATTCAGCAATTTCCCAGAAAGAGATTTCCTTATCATGGGGTTCATTTGTAAACTTTATAGTCCAAGAAGGAACTGGAGCTCTGCCCAGATAAATCAACGCATTAAATACAAAAACAATACTAAAAGTTGTGTAGATGGTACGTTTCACTAATAAATATATTAGTGGCGAATCTTCTCTCACACGAATCAGAAGCAGCTTGGACAAGTAATTGAACGTCATGTGACCAATTAACCAGCCCAAGAAGCTAGTTATTACAAATATTAGATTATCGCTATAACGAAAAAAGAAGAGGTACGCTAATCTACTCAACACAGGATTTGGCAACAAAATGGGATTCAAAATTTGAAACATGAAACTAGTTAAAAATGAACTAATTAAGCGTGAATCGCGCAATGAGGTGACGGGACGCAGAATCTGATAATCCGGTAAGTCATTAATTGTTAGACAAAAGACAACCATGTAAGGTATCACCACAATAGTTAGCAGGTGTGGTTTTGATAAGAAAATATAGATTGGTGAACAATATATTGTCGAAGTAATTGCTAACTGTGCCAGCATTGATCCACTCAGAGACACAAGACCGCTCAAATTTCCCCCCAGAAGAAAAGCCCTTAGACACAAGATCTGGGGAGGTCCAACAGGTAGTGTCGATAGGAACCCATAGTATATGCCAAAAAGTATATAAGGACTCATCGACCTCAATCCAGTTAGTGACAAACTATTCAATATATTTATATTCGTTGTAGTCTTTTTGATGTACGGGTTTGTTGTTCCATTTGTTTCTATTTCGTCATAATTTTGACTGATCATGTAGATCTTTCGGCCGCTTGGTTTTCCCCATTTTGTTATTTCACTTTTCGATATACATATGAATACTACATACATTATATGCACAAATCTAAACGAATACAACTTATTTTGGCAGATCAATTACAAATTTAAATAGACATTCTACTTCATCAAAAAGGTTAGAATCTAATTTCTTAATCATAGATAAAAGATAGAATTAACAAATTTTTGATTAAGAGCTTTTAGAAGTAACTACGTAGATATCTTTTCATAATGATTAATTACTAGTTTTTAGTAATTATTTTATGGCTCCTAGCTTTCTTGAACATTTAATGTCTGTTTCGACAAGCTACGGCAATCTGATACAAAATCAACTCTACGTCGCAGCGGACGAGTGACTAGTTCAAGAGCATCTCTTGCATTAACAGATCCATGGATTTGTGCAAATGTAAATTCGGCCGACCATTTAGTGTCTATATCTCTAGCCTCCAAAGGATTGGCGTGAGCCATTCCAGTAATTGCCAAGTCTGGTTGCAACTCATGCATACGCTGCACCTGACTATAGTTGTCAGGCTTCTCAACAATGCGGGGCATGGGTCTCCTCATCTTTTTACAAGTCTGTTGCAAGAGCAGCAGCTCCGCAGCTTGATATCGTCTATCCATATAAGGAATACCTATTTCGTAAACAACCATTCCGCATCTAATTAAAAACCTCGCTAAGGAAATTTCTAGTAGATTATCTCCCATGAAAAAAGCAGATTTACCGGTTGTTATTTGAAGATAATCAATCAGAATTTTCCATATTTGATTTTCTCTTTCTTCTAAGCCATCCGGTTTTATATTAAACACTGAACAAATCTTTTCTATCCAAGCACGCGTTCCATCTGGACCAATAGGGAAGGGTGCCCCTACCAGCTGGCATTTCCTTCGCCGCATCGATGCTGTCGCCGTCCGGCTCAAAAAGGGGTTTACTCCACATACGTAGACACCTTCGCCTAAAGCGGGAAGTTCGTTGTATTTTTGCGAGGGTAGCCAACCCGATACGGAAATAGACTGACGCTTCAACTCCAAATTCAATTGAGAAGCTACACTCGAAGGTAGAGATCCAAAGAGTACTAAACTGCATCTATTTAATCTGATCGTTTCGTCAAAAAGTTTATTGCTTGGGCTGATGTCAACCACGCCAAGCTTATTCACGTTCCCTTTCTGGGGGTTCATAACATGACGATTAAATTCTGGACATCGATGTGTCATCGCAGCTAATACGGTATCCTCCCCCTGGGTGAAAGCGTAGTCCAACCCGTTTGCCCGTGCAACTACAATTGGTATTCCAATTTGCTTCTCCAATTTAGGCGCTATGCCCTCTAAATCCATTTTTATTATCTCTGTAGTGCAGGTGCCAATCCAAATAATCACGCTGGGGTTTCTATCATTTTTCACTCGTAAACAAATTCTTTCTAATTCTTTTTGGTCATTCAACTGAGCTGAGATGTCTCCCTCTTCTGATTCCGCCATTGCGTAACGAGGTTCTGCAAAAATCATAACTCCAGGGGCATTCTGTAAAAAATAACCGCGAGTTTTTGTACCTACTACTAAAAAAAAACTATCTTCAATCTTTTGGTACAGCCAAGCTACGCAACTAATGGGGCAGAAAGTGTGATAATTACCAGTTTCGCACTCAAAAGTAGGAATATCAAAAGTTTTCATGAAAGTGTTTCCTCAGAGGGGTATAGATTTATATAGATGTTTAAGCATAAATGATGTAATTTCTTTACTATCAAATGATTGCAAAGTCAAACGAAGTATTTCGCTGATTTTCTCGAGTTTTGTCTTCTTTTTCTAAAATGGGATTTAAATAGAAGTCGGATAGTAAGCTAAATAATTCTCTATCTGGAATTTCTCGTGGTACGACTCCCTCTGGCTTAGATAAAGTTTAATCTGCTATATTTGAATAGAAGTCACAAACAAAATTTAGATTTGGTTGGCCTTCAGCCATTTCAAATAAAGTTTTCCCCTTCACCCTCGAAATACGAATATCTTCAACTAGAGGTAATACCTCCAATACAGCCATAGGGCAGGCTTCTACATATTTATCAATTAAGTCTCTTCCAGATGTTCGGTTTCCGACCAAACCGGCGAGCCGCAAAGGATGAGTATGTGCTTTTTCCCTAACCGATGCGGCGATGCGATTTGCTGCAAAGAGAGCGTCGAATCCATTATCAGTTATGATAATACAATAATCTGCATAATTAAGTGGGGCAGCGAAACCCCCGCAGACTACGTCTCCTAAAACGTCAAATAATATAATGTCGTATTCATAAAATGCGTTTAATTCTTTCAATGGTTTGACCGTTTCTCCCACGACATATCCTCCGCACCCCGCCCCTGCGGGAGGTCCGCCAGCTTCGACGCAATCTACCCCGCCATAACCTTTATAAATTACATCTTCTGGCCATACATCTTCATAATGATAGTCTTTTAGTTGTAACGTATCTATAATTGTAGGTATCAAGAATCCCGTAAGAGTAAAAGTACTATCATGTTTGGGATCACACCCAATTTGTAGTATCCGCTTCCCCCGTCTAGCTAAAGCTATTGATATATTGCAACTAGTTGTTGATTTCCCAATTCCGCCCTTGCCGTAAACTGCTACTTTCGTTTCACGAAGCTCCAATTCGTGTTCATTTCTCCCGACTCTTTTTCATCTTCCCCATCTCTCTATATATATCTCCTTTTTGTTCCTCAATAATAGTACTTGTTTTTACGCTACGAGGTAGGAGAATCCCGCGGCTATTCTACCACGCTTCTTGAAGGGGGGGGAATAGGAAGTACTAATTAGTGACCAATCGATCCAGATCGTGGGGGGGGGCTTGTGGGATTCATCTCAATCGACCGGTTGTCCTCCCCCCCCCCCTATCCCATGATTGGGTGACCCTTCCATTCAAATGGGGTTGCTATCGCCATCGCCTTCTACTATAATGAAGGTTAGAGTGTACGCAAAGTCTACTTCACAACATGTCGGGGGAAGCTTAACCTGTTACAGGTTTAGAAGCGGTTCAAGGAACAAAGGTCTTTGAGTGTGTACGAGACTGAATCCCCTGCGACTTCCCTCGGCAGCTCAACTTTCCTCGGTAGCTCAGCGGTAGAGCGGTCGGCTGTTAACCGATTGGTCATAGGTTCGAATCCTACCCGGGGAGATTCGTCCAAATCTACGTCAGTCAGCAATTCCTACTAATTGGGTAGTTGCGTCTCCCCCATATGCCAAATCAAATCGCGTCGAACCATGACCCACCAACCAGTGAATGATTCACTATCGTGCTTACTTCCAGCCCTACCAATTTAAGAAAAAATAATTTGGGCGTCCCTGTTCCTCCCTTACCCCCCCCCCCCTCAATTCCGGTGTATTGAATGATTGGAATGAGCGAATCAATAAGTCATCTGGGGGGGGGGTAAATCCACAATTTTAGAGAGAATCTATTCCAAGAGTGATGTTAAGAAGCGGTTTTGCAAAATAAATCCCTATGGAATAAGCTATTGCTCTTTCTCAATCTTCTTTCTAAGCAGAAAGACTCATATAGAAAATGGCCTTAAGTTCCTTAACTATTTGAGATGCTGCAGCAGAATTATTTCTACAAGTGGAAGTAAAATATAGATCTTCCTTTTACTGATTTGGCTCCTAATTTTATTGCTAGAGATCTAGACAGAATGAAGGGTATCTAAGATTTGTTCTATGAACTTTCGTGAAAAATTTGTTTCGTAGTTCGATCCGGTGATGCCCCACCAAACCAGAACGGGTTGAATAGATAGGAATAAATTTCAAGCAACATATTATAGATAAGAAAATCCAGAACTGGGCAACAGTTTCGCCTCATCCATTTGTTTCTATGAACCAGAAGCCTAAACCGAATAAATCGCTCTGGAAAATCTTCTGCTACCACGTAGGAATCAAAGCGAGCGGGATTAAATGTCTGCGGATATTGCAGATGTATATCCATAAAGGAAGTTTCTGCGACGTATTGGGAATCTCGCTCCTCTTCATCATCCAAAGGTAGATTATTCCACCGCTTAATAGATGAGTCAGGTTTCAATTTCGGATTATCTTCACTATAGAGAAAGAAATCTTTAATCTTTTTATTTGACCTTTTATTAAGGTGCTGCCTCCTCATACCGTAAATGGTATAAAGCCTCCGCGCCAGTTTTTTCGTCGGCAACAGGCTGCGACGCGAGGAAGGAATGTTAGGATCTGGTTGGAACAGAAGCATGGGGTCCCAAATGAAGCGCCCTCCGAAGAGTCGAGTCGTTTCATCTAATCGATTACAGTGTGTTTCATATTCATTGGAGGAGTCGCCGGATATTCCCAAATCGATAAATTGCTCGCGTAGCAACATATTATCCAACCGGTTTTCCAATCTTTTAATCAATTTATCTGTCACATTAGTCGCAGATTTTTCAAAACTAAATAGATATCCGCTTCTGTCATACCATCTACTTTTGTCACCCTTAATCTTATTGAATTCGAAATCTTGTTGGGGTATATAATTCCGATTTTGGTAAAGGAGAATTAGATTATACAAATGATTGGGTTCAGATGATACCCTCATCAATTCATAAGCTCCGCTTCGCAGGAAACGGAGACGCCAAGCCTTACGGGACCAAGTGATCTCGCGCGACACTTCCGTCGGACTTGAGTTTCTTAGCTCGGGTGACTGTTGCAGTTCGAAGTCGGTTAGACGGCTAACCCCCCCCCTTCTCATAAATTTAGAAGAACGACTTGTAGAGGTTACACCTGAACAATACTTGGGTTTACCGATAGGAACGTAAAAGGAAAGACTACTACTGGGTCGACTTTCGCCTCTACAAATTTCTGAACGTGAGAAATTAGTCGATAGGTTTTCCAGTACACCACAAGCTAGGTTCAAGTCATTCTCTACCAGTTTGTCAATAACAAGAAAATTCTCTCTCTTTCTCATACCCATTTGGAGCGAATCGCGAGCTACTAATCCAGCTAGTATCCCTAGGATATGCGAAAATAGAGTGAATTCATTAAATGTTGACTCGGTTATTGAAGGTTCCACATACCAGTTAGACAAATAATAAAATCGCATCTTCAACGCGTTACGACCAATATATGTATTCGTGAGATAAGTATCTATCAAACTATTCTTTGAAGTAAGATCCCCTATCTCGTGAGAAAAGATCTCCCATTCAGAACCGGATTCTATCCCATTGCCCATATCACTAGCAGCCGAATGTTGTCTATGCAAAGCTAATTCAATTGCGTCGCTACATATAATCTTACTTCTTTTGGAAGTACCTATTAATAAAACCTCATTAGCAAGAAAGAGTAGATCTCGTTTACTATAACCCGTAGTTCCAGACCCAGTACCTTCAATAAGAGGAAGGGGCGGATTAGCCTCCATTTCGCAACCTTTGATACGTAATAGGATTGAGAATTCTTTCTGACGTTGATACCCGTTGGATTTTCGAAAATTTATTAATTAGTTTAACCGGTTCGGAGCTACTGGAGCTGGATCTATCCTCGCAGGTACGTGAGTCGTAGCGATAACAACATTCTTGCGGATGTTGGAATTGCCGCGCTTGTCACCAATACTTTTCAATATTTGGCAAAGTAAGAATTTGGGATCAGCTTCTAGCTTATGATACGAACGATGAATATTCAATTCATGGATATCTTGAATCCATAGTGTACAGGGAGACATCTCTTTCGCCATTTCAAAAACGAAATTTAATCGGTGTACGCTCTCTTTCGAGATGAAATTTCCACGTACATTATTAAAGAAGGATCGGTTGTATATCAGCGTTTTCAGTGGTAGTTTCACCACTGGAAAGTAGGAATAGAATGCTACATCTCTAATAATGGAAGATCGACCAGTTTCTATGGGTCCTACTAGCAAAATCCCTTTAGATGGTAATAATCCTGATTGGGGTGAGATAGGTATGTCATGACATGGCTTAGTTAGTAGACTGCCTCTTTGTCTTGTTGTTACTGAAAATAGAATATTTCTCTCGAGGGCGGAAAAAGCCCACTTCTCCGCAGGATCCAACTTACGGATCTTGTGAGTCAATAGATCATTTTGCCAGAATTGCCGTAAGTATGCCAAAACATTAGATCTTCCTTGTGGATAAGGTTCATGAGAAATCTCGTTGCTCAATAAATCATAATTGGAATTCAATTTCGACACATACCTATAAAGAATCTTATTCGTCACTAAATGTTGAGTCAGTAGTTCTTTCTTACTATCTAGGATATCGGAACTTTCTTCATGAAACATCCATGAATTGAGTTCATCTTTTACAAAGAAGAAAAAGATTATATTATTTAGATAATTCAAGAATCTATTCAAAGAATGAATTAGTAGATCTCTCGTTGACATTTAGCTTGTCGAAGGGGAATGCATTACCTCTTTCAAATAGGATCCACGCGTTGGGTCTGTCAAATAGTCAATAGTATTGAAACGTTTCCATAAATGAAAGGAATTGGAACCCGAGACGGCAGACAAAGGGTGTTTGAGTAATGCAAGAACAATTAATACTGAAAAGATGAAGTAATAAAAGATAGACCTATTGGAGAATTGAGATACTGACCATCCCCCCGAATGTAGAATCTCCGCTTCATCAGGAATTTCTTCGAAAATGAGAAGACCTATCTCGGATACTATAGTATTGATGGAATCGTTGTCGAATCTCAATCCTAGGCTTTGCAGTCTTTGGAATAAGTAGGCTTTCGTGCCATCCAATACATCCTCAGTCATTATTTTAATGATTCTATTAAATTTATAAGTTGAGTCACAACTTATCTTAAGTACTATTTCTGGATATGTTTCTCCAATCAGATTGTAGAAGTATCTCCACCAGGTGGGGGTAAAAAACCAAGGTATGTAATCTCTAAATAAGCTCCATTTTTCACCGATATTGTCTTTCCAAAAGATCCAAGAGATCTTATATCTGTTCAAATCTTTTAATAATTCATTGAAATTGATAGGGTGGAATGTAGCCTCCTTCCGGATAGATTGATCCGCAAAGTCTGTATCTTCGTACGCAACCTCCTTTCCAATTGATTCTGCTGGAGATCTCGATGTTACATCGCTGCATAATGGGAGTCTTAGCGACCAATAAGATGTTTCCAATTCTTCCGGTTCCCAGAAATACTTAATAGGCAAATTCTTTTGATAGACTCGATCCAATACTAGATTCTCGAGACGGGGTTGGGGTCGCCGATCCGACGATGAATCGGAGTTTATCGACGTTTTCTCCAAATAAACTCGATTGCTACTGCACGAATATAGAGATGATTCTATCGTTTCACGAGGAGATAAGTTCAAACTTGCCAGTAACCTCTTCAGATCCGAAATAGAATTAGAAAGTCCATCTGAATGAGTTACTAATGCTGTGGATTCATGCAGATTAGAAAAAATAGATTGAATTGGTGTGAGTGCGTGACCAGCAACCTCCCCCGCTGTTTGTTTCGATAGATTGGATGACAACGAATCTGACAGTTGGGGATGAATCAATGAGATGATATTGGATGAGATGATTTCATCTTCGGAGCCCACATAGAAGTTTTCTAAGACGTTGAGATAACTACCGTTGCATCTCCCAAGAAAGAGATCTCTTTTGATTCTCGGAATAAAGCTGCTTCCGGCGAAGTTCCGTATAGGTGAATCGTCTAGAAAGTTTAGTTTATCAACCTGATCGGAGATGTATCTCGAAATATTCCCACCCATATCTCTAGTTGAATCTCCCCCACGGTTTAAATCATCCAGAAACAGATTCCAAAATTTCCTCCCCGTAATGGAAAAAGCATCGTCTGAAAATCCTGCTCGGATAGATTCGATACGGGGCAACCCGAGATAAGTAGGATTCACTGCAGGTTCCAGCTTGGTCAAAGAGCCTACCAATTTCTCACTCATGAACAGTTTGGATTCGATGAATAAACTCTTTTTTCTCTCAAGAATTGTTTTGATAAAAAGTATCTGTTCATCAATGTAACCATCGAATAAACTTGATAGAAGATCAAGTTTCATGAGATCTATCTTGTTCAATTTATCGAGATCTATATCGTTCAATTTTTCGATGCAATAATCGATGGTATATATCAAAACTTTCTGGCGAGTAATCTCAGCAACAATCATTTTATAAAGAAATAAAACATTGAGAAATCGATGGAAATATTTTTTGCTCCGCTGATTGTTACTACCGAGACTGACACCAATATTATTCAGCAATTCGTTTCCTATTATTGATACGCGGCAAATTGATTCCTCCAAGTTTAAGACTTTCCTGACAGGGAAAGAAAACGAATCCTCGGTCGTGTCGAGCCATCTATGCACGTTTGACTGAACATTTTTATACTCATAATATTTAAATCTAATATATTCGTTCAATAGGCGCTCTGCGTCATCTTTCCATTTCGATACTCTTTATTCAATTGCAATTCTTGTTGCACCGGTGTAACCTCCGATCCCCGCCCAGCCATTCAACCGATATTTGATTTGGAAGAAATAGTCAGTAGATAATGCGCAGAAATAGTCATAGAAAAGAGATATGTATGCTGAGTAGAGAGGTATGACTCTACTTCGTCCATACAATCTAACTAAAGAATATATTGAATGTATGTCATCCTTTTCTTTCAATTAGTTTGGAAAAGTAGTATTTTCACCTCGATTACTTATTTCTTTAGGTATACCTAAAGAAATTTGAAAATAGTTTGGAAGAATCTCATTGAGGTTGAGGTGTCTGCTACTCACTAGCCCAAGTTTTTTGCCAGATATTTGAGTAGGCGGCATGTCGCCCTTCATTTTCAATTGAAATCCTTTCACAGATTTGACGCTATTACTGATGTCAGTAACTATTGCCCCAGTAGAAATCAGATTTGATTTTTCAATTATTGGGAGAAATTCGATGAGTCGATTTATTAATCCATTTCTCATTTGTGAATAAGTGTGTGGGATGGGAAATTCTTCCCCATTTTTGCCACAATCTAATCCGGATATACAGCCACGAAACGGCGTCGTTTTCTCACAAGATGTAAATGAAGACAAGTTGGAAAAGGCTTCTCGCTCCGAGTGAAATCCCAATCTATCCCCCTGGTGATCTGCTGAATTTATGGATTCAAGTAACGCTTTGTCATAGGAGGTTAATACTACGGGACTTAATGAGTCGTTTCTCAATCGTGTTGCTTGTAACCGACCCGGATCTCGCTTGTTACGATCCCAAAAGAATAACAGGTCGAAATCACTTTGGTTGTTTTTACAAACTACCAGATAGTTGTAGAATTTGAAAAACCTACTTGAATTTTGTAAACACCTACCCCTACAAAATACTTGAATCCCTTCAGTCTCATCCTTGGATATATCTCTGCCAAGGAATAAACCTCTCACTACGCATGCCTTCCATCTACCGGAAACCGAAGGAATCATCCCATCATAGCGAACTTGCTTCTCTTTTTTCGTTGAACCTGCAGAAATAGCTTCGGTCAAACCTAAGTAGTGGGAAGCAGGTATTCTCCTTTTTCCATTCTTTTCAACATATAAAGATCTTTCGAATCGTAGAAAGCAGTCACAGGAAAAATCGACAAGGTTTTCCGCTTGTTTTTTTCTTACTCCGTCACCCCCATTAATGACTCCCGTTAATACAACACTTGGTTCGATCAACCTTTTGTCACTCAAGCAGTGCATAGATATTGGTATTGCTAGCAACAATAGCATTTCCAGGGTTACGCCACTATCTCTTTTTAGTGAATTACGCAGATTGCGTAAAAATAGTGAACTTAGAAATCACAAGTCAGATAATCTAATAAAAGGTTCATAATTGGAAGATGGACTAATTAAAAATTCTTTGAGATATTGGTTTTTCAATGATTCGAAGAAGTGATCTAATAGAACAACTTCTACTAACTCCGAAATTTTAGATGAAAAATCTGGACTTCCTACTCTTTCTATTGCCACCTTTTTTACCTTATTCTCTTTTTTCATATGAATTCTATGCAGTAGATACTATCTATTTCCCAGATTTATTATACCAACAATCTTGAAAATTTCAAGATAGGATGGAATACATATTTTGAACGAGTCTAGTTATTTCTGTGAATAATCGTATCCAAAACTGGAATTAGATCGGGAATTCCAACCAAATTGTTATTGTCGAGGAGACCCACACATATCCCATCCACCTTAACCGTTCTTCTCTGTTCCAAGCAGAGCGATGGAATCGAATTACCCATACCCAATTGGATGGGCGAACGACGGGGATTGAACCCGCGCGTGATGGATCCACAATCCATTGCCTTGATCCACTTGGCTACGTCCGCCCCCTCTGTTGATTTCTTTGACTCCCCCCGGACGTGGACGAGATCTATCCGTTAAGCAAGCTATAGATAGGTCCTTCGGTTGATACACATCCATATTAACTGTATTTCTACAACAAGACGATAGAAAATATTTGAAATGAGGAATGCACTCCTTCCTTTCCGTTCTTCAAAAGATTGGAGTGGCAGTTTACAAACATTCCGCAAATTAGAATAGGAAACTTCGTAACGTATTAAATCGCGGAAGGATATTGCAACTAGTTTTCAGAATTCAAGGTTGGAAACTGATAATCATGAAATTGTGAAAAGCTGTTACCACTTCTTCCACCCTTTCTTTATACCGCACGAATCTTCATATCATTGGACACCAAATCTCCCCCTCTGAAGAGATTTGGCATCCAGTTGTGCTGGATAACCATACAGGTGTTATCCGTTTATAGAAGGAGCTTCAACAGAAGCCAAGTCTAGGGGGAAATTATGAGCGTTACGTTCATGCATGACTTCCATACCTAGGTTAGCACGGTTTATGATATCAGCCCAGGTGTTTATGACACGACCTTGGCTGTCAACCACGGATTGGTTGAAGTTAAAACCATTCAAGTTGAATGCCATAGTGCTAATGCCTAAAGCGGTGAACCAAATACCTACTACAGGCCAAGCAGCTAAAAAGAAGTGCAGAGAACGAGAATTGTTGAAGCTAGCATATTGGAAGATCAAACGACCAAAATAGCCGTGAGCAGCTACGATGTTGTAGGTTTCTTCCTCTTGACCGAACTTGTAACCTGCATTAGCAGACTCATTCTCAGTTGTTTCTCTGATCAAACTAGAAGTTACCAAAGAACCATGCATAGCACTGAATAGAGAGCCGCCGAATACGCCAGCTACACCCAACATGTGGAAGGGATGCATAAGGATATTGTGCTCAGCCTGGAAGACGATCATGAAGTTGAAAGTACCAGAAATGCCTAGAGGCATGCCGTCAGAGAAACTTCCTTGACCAATTGGGTAGATCAAGAAGACGGCGGCAGCAGCTGCGACAGGAGCCGAGTACGCAACAGCGATCCAAGGACGCATACCTAGACGGAAGCTCAGTTCCCATTCGCGACCCATGTAGCAAGCTACACCAAGTAGGAAGTGAAGAACGATAAGTTCGTAAGGACCACCATTGTAAAGCCATTCATCGACGGAAGCTGCTTCCCAGATTGGGTAGAAATGTAACCCAATAGCTGCAGAAGTAGGGATGATAGCACCAGAGATAATGTTGTTACCGTATAACAAAGAACCAGAAACGGGTTCGCGAATACCGTCAATATCTACAGGAGGAGCTGCGACAAAAGCAATGATGAATACAGAGGTTGCGGTTAGCAGGGTGGGAATCATTAAGACACCGAACCATCCGATATAAAGACGGTTTTCGGTGCTGGTGATCCAGTCGCAGAAGCGACCCCATAGGCTTGCGCTTTCGCGTCGTTCTAAAGTTGCGGTCATGGTAATTTTTGGTTTTCAAGAGATAATTAGTGATTCCCCAGGCTAGTAAGCTTGTTACTCCAGAATATATCACAAAAACTTATCTGTGTCAACCAAAATTGATTGAGTCTCCAGAATTCTCGGATATGGGGGCTTCTTCTCGATATCTCAAACAATTTTTACTGCATATGATGCGCGTCCCAATCAAATTCAGTCTCTGAAAAACTGGTCATGTGTCAAGCCTTTTTGCGAGGCACTCCGCAACTCTGCATCAGCCCCCCCCCCACTATCCTATTGGGAAGGGTCTAACAATTAACAACCTAAAGAAGTAGTTGTCAATCCCCACTTGTGGCTTAGACAGCCGTTATTCGTCGTTCACCCCTCACTCAACCATTTCTTCCTTCGTAGTGTTTTTTGATTCCCAGATAGTTTGTGCCCCGGTTCCAACCCACAACAAATATATTTGTTGTGGGTTGGAACGAATCCGAAACTAACGGAAATGGGCAAAAGCTTTGTTGGCTTCCGCAACTTTATGAGTTTCCTCTTTCTTACGTATGGCACTACCGGAATTTCTGGCGGCATCCATTGATTCATCACTCGATCTTAAAGCCATACTTCGACCTGAGCGTTTTCGACACGCGATTAATGACCACCGGATAGCCGAAGCTTTTCCCGCTGCCGGTACTACTTCAACGGGAACTCGATAAGTTGATCCACCTACACGTTTGGTTTCTGTCACTACGTCGGGAGTTACCCCGCGCACCGCCTGTCGCAGAACAGACAGTGGGTTCCTATTTGTCTTTTACCTAATCCGCTTCATAGCCTGATAAAAAATATGATAAGCCAGCGATTTCTTGCCGTTTTTCAGGATACGATCGACTAGCATATTTACCAATCGATTACGATAAATTGGATCTGATTCGATATTTTTATTTCTGTTCACTACACTGCTCCGATGTAACACGAGTTTACAAATCTAACTATGTCAGATTTCAATCAATTCTTTTATTTCAATGGTATCTTAGGCTACTATTTTGGCTTCGTCACTCCATATTGTAGGGTGGATCCACCAGTTAGTCGGGGATCTCCCTCCAAACTGCACGTGCGACTTTCATCGAATACAGCTTTCCACATGACTGAATAGAAACTAAACTATTCAAATGATGTTGAACCGTGTCTTTTTTAAGATGCAAATCATATTTACTCATTGCATATTGAGTATCCGTTTTCCCCCATTCCACGGATAAGAAGGAAAAATCGAAGTTTAGATATAGAAGGAGAAAATCTTGCAATTCAGTTATCTTACTAGGAATGTCCGTAGGTTTATCAATCCAATCAATAAATGTGCATAAAGCCTTTACTGAATTTCCGTGGTCGTAATCTAAACCTGTTCCAAGAGGAAAAGACATCCCAAGATTTTCTCAGGTGGGAGTCCGGGTCAAACTCAACTTACTGGGACGTAACACCTTAGACACCAAGTTGTTTCACACAAATAGATAGGTAGTAATTAATCTCTATCAATCTCTGTAGTAGCAGGCTTCAGTCCCCTTGCGATGCTGGGTCAGCTACACATTGAACATATCAGAACAACTGATACGGAATCATTGCAATGATCCAAGTTGTGACAATGTTTTGCAACGCACTAGAACGCCCTTTTTTACGATCCTTCACCCCTACAGCATCTAAAGTTCCTCTAACAATGTGATACCTAACACCGGGTAGGTCTTTGACCCTTCCGCCTCTCACGAGGACCACCGAATGTTCCTGCAAATTATGGCCAATACCTGGTATATAAGCCGTTACCTCAAACTTGGAGGTTAATCGAACTCTCGCGACTTTACGTAGGGCAGAGTTGGGTTTTTTTGGTGTAGTCGTGGAATAGTCGACAGCTTCAACGTCACTATACGGAACCGTACGTGAGATTCCCACCTCATACGGCTCCTCGTCATTCAATTACTCCTGAGATGATAAAGGGAGTCCAAAATTCCTCCCAATTGTTTTCAACTACAAATACAAAATAGAAAGAGATTGAAATCCTTTTCAATCTCTTTCTAAGGCTTCGGCTTTGCGCCCCACTCATTTACCGGATCTCGTCATTATTAGTAAGCAACGCAGATAAAGAGATGAAAAATGTATTAAATACTTTGATTTGTTAATGAGTTCCCTATTTTCGTTTCGTGCAAGTAATATGATGCGGATTGAGTATGGAGGAGATTGACGAGTCGGTATCAGCTTATCCGCATCATTAATCACGTTTTAATAAGGAATCCATTTTGAAATGAAGACAGTTTCGATATCTCACTCTCGTTCTTTATTTCGTTTCGACGAGGCTACCTGAAGAGGATCCGGCAACCTAACGCCGACGAACTACCCTAATTAAGTAGGTGGGCTAAAATATGGAGTAGGTAGAATCCGACCACTACCTGAAGTTTGCTAGCTACGACGACGCTGAAGTAGCAACGAAAAAGGAAAACCAAGGATACATACAAAAAAGATGGAAATAAGTTAAAGGGTAATGGGTTATTTGCTTAGCCAATTGCGGCTTAGTCAGCCTGTTCCGTCGCGAGCAACTGGTCAAGCCCTACTGCATCCTACTGTATCCTACTACTCCTCTTCTGCAAACCAAATCAGAAGTCTAGGTTCCGCAGGGAATAAATTGTACCACAAGAGCTAGGGAAGGTCAAGCCGTTTCTGTCACCAGTTGTTACTAGCAATCCCATATCTCGAGGATTAAGAGTAAGAAAGGCCGAAAGTCTAGCAAAGGAAGAGTTAGCACCGGCAGGGGTGAGGTGAGGGGTGAGGTGCTGGTATATTAAGTATAGTTACGAGGTTACAAAATGTTAATTAGAGGTGGAGGCAGCCTCGACTCCCTTGCAACATTCTTCGAAAACTATTCGAGATTGAATTTGGGGACTTGCCAAACTGAAACTGCCTTCCAGTTTCTTTTTTGGTAGAGCTAAGAAAACGAATAGGCCAGGCACACCGAGCAATCTGTTATCTCCGCTAATAACCTATCTCTATAGTGTGGGACCCATAAAAACTATTTCGAGCAGGAGGGGAGGGGAAGAGCTCCGTTTACCATCCGTATCTGCTTCTTCTCCTTGTTTTGCTCCCTTCAATTACCAATTAAGCTGGGTTTTCCATGTCCCATATTAATTTCACCTCGAATGACACATCCTAACGCCGTCGGAGATGTTCTCGGGGAGGGTGGCCGTTGTGGTGGCTCTTACCCTCTTGGGCGGGCTTCTGCTCTACTCTTGGCTGGAGCAGTATAGGCGTGAGACTAAGGTGGAGTTAGTCGACGCCAGGACCGGCCGGGCTAGCGGCAGGACTGTCGCTTATGTTCCCTACAAGATGCATGCTTTGCAGAAAATAAAAAAAAAAAATCAATGAACCCAGCCCTACCCGCCCCGGCAGACCAATTACCCACGAACCTGCACGCCGAAGGGGTCGCACCGACCAACGGGCAGTATAGGGAATTATCGGGGGACAGCGCAGCCTATGAATATCCACCCCGATCTTCGGGTAACTAAAGGACGGAGGACCTTTCTATGCCTATCGATCGATTTCACGAAATCTCCTTTAAGGTCAATCGCGGTGAGGTTTTAACCGTTACAGGATACTACAGCGCGCGCTCTTCCTCAAAAGGAACAAAATATCCTCTCCGGATGTATTTTGAGGTGATGCAGTGGCCCGCGAGTACTACTCTTAGGGACTTTCTCTACTCTTTTACGGTGAGTTGGTTGGACGGGGTTTTCCTTCCACTCCAATCAACGGACATCAAGTGGCATAACATGACCATCCGTGTAGACAGCACGGACCAGTCGTACCAGGTTCCCCTGATTGGCAAATATGGTCACCACCCCGGGTCTCAGACCCCAGATAGGATATTCGAGGTTAACCTCATTCCTCCGCTTAATTCAACGAATCAAAAACTATTTAGACTGAGGGGCGTCCCCGACGTCTACGAGGCATTCGACCGTCCCGAAGGGGAAGACGCCGGCTTGATCGACAACATTGAAAGGGCGCCGGTGTCTCCCCTCGTGCTTGTTGGTCAGGATAAAGGGGGTCTATCCGCCCAAGACGAGACGGTGTTGCGATACGTCAAGATGGTTGGCCCTAACAACAAAAAGCCGCCGCAGGATTCCAAACGAAAGAATAAGCAGCTAGTCACTCAATTTACAGCTGCCTTTTGTATCGGTTTTCAATAATGCTCGACTAGAAGGAGGAGAGGGCAAAGGCTTGGTATGAAGAAGGAAGAGAAAATGAACATGGAAGAACGGCAGGGGCACGAACTAGGTGAGGTGGAAAGATTAGCCGAGGGTGCGACGGGGTGGCCGGCAAAGGGGGCTTGCCATCTACCCCTATCGTACCTTGAGTTGGATGCGGTACGCAATCTGCTCATCAGAGGAGGACGCCTTTACTATTAAAAGGGAAAAAGGCGCCTCACCGAAGCGAAGATCCAAGGGTCCAATTATCTCACATAGTCGAGCAGAAAGGGCTGCAAGCGCCCCCCGATGCCGACTCAGTTAGCGTCGAAGTTGAGTCGCTCCCAGGGGGAGTGGTAATCCTAGACATCGACTGCCCAGATATAGGATCCGTGGTATTGCAGGCCCTTAGGGAG